CGGAGCAGGCGTACAGCTTCACTACTTTAATTACATTTTAGAGTGACCTCTCAAGTTGAAGGAATTTACCAATAGCTTCTGAAGGATCAAGCCCATTAATTTTCCATCAACAGGTGGAGACGAAGAGAAGAAGATGTACACGGAGATAAACTAAATTTTTGATTAAATCCGTGTGAACCACCAAATTAGTTTTGTCGGAATCTACCCATAGTAGAAAGAAACTTCGTAGAAAACTTGTATAAAAATAAACAATATGAAGAAGTAGACATAAATTTAAGAAGGGATCTACTAAATCTCGCCACTTGCCTCTGTTTTACTCGTATGTTATCGGTTAAACAATTCTTGGAAATTGTAGTACGGCAAGAGTAAATTGTTGACGTAACTAGGAATGTAAGGAAATCTTTGCATTCCTGCACACTCGCAGGACACCGAGAAAAACAGTTATAGTATCTTCAACTTATTTCTGATGGCTAAACTGTTTTCCGAACGAATCGCACTCCTTCATATACATCGGGAGTCCATTGATGGAACGGAACGAGAGAAAGTTTGAACGCCGTTCCGGCTAGGATAAACGCAATAGCAGTGTGAATTACAACGAGATACTGACTAAGCGGGAGTACACTTGCTGTTTTATCAAGCTGAAGCTGTCCGCCAGAAATTCCATGCAACGGAGAAAAGCCATATAGCAAGAAGGACGAGCTAGCTCCACCCATCAGTAGAAATTTCGTAGTTGCTTCATTCGATCTTATATCTTTTTTGGTATGTCCAGACAAGAAACGAGAAGATAGGCTTGATAATTCCAATGCCACATAGAGGGTGACTAAATCATTTGCCCAGCGAGGAACCATTCCACCCGAACTTGCAGTTAGTAAGAAAAACAGGAATTCTGCCAAAGCCGTTTTTGAACATCGTATGTAATCAACTGACAACAGAATAGATAATGGCGAACAAATCAATAAAAAAAATCTAAATATGTAGCTAAAATTACTGATCCAATAATTCTCAGAAACAATAGAAACCGATTGGATCTGGATCACCCATTGACATAATAAAACAACCGCGCCAATTGACACAGATATTAGTGAAATTCGGTAAAGTAAAATCGTATTTCTCCCTTTGTTTGATAAATCAATTAAAATAACTGTAATTAAACTGAAAACTAAAATACATTCCGGCAAAGGTGACAGATTACCGAGTAAAAAAAAGAAATTTGGAAACATAAAATTGATATAATTCATAATAAAAATCGGGATAATATTTGAGAGTGGATAACCTTCCGCCACATTTTTCTCATTAAAAAGAAATGAACGAGTTAAGTACTCCCATATCTACGTAACCGTATAAGCCGCAATAGCGGGATATTTCTATTTTTTTTTCTTCATCCAATCGATTTGGTAATAAGCTTCATTAAATTGAGTTAATAGAAGAAGAAATAAATATTAAACACATTTATTAGACATGTATCTTTAATGAAATAGATGTTAATGGAAAAGATCGAATTAGGTTTAAATGCCAAACCCTTTGATTTATTTCGGAAGAGTTAAGCTTGCTATACGCAGGGACCACTTTTGGCAGTTCTAGGTCAAATCTACGTCGTAGGAGACGTATCGTACTCCTATGTTTACCTGCTAACGTACTATCACATGAAAGTCGTGGTATATATCTCAATCTACGCAATCCATCTCGATTTACTGAGGCGCTGTGATACGAAGAAAAAGTATTCCAAATTTTTATAAACCTGTTCAATATATCATCATCTGCTAACACAGCCCAGGCTAATTTACCAGCTGGATATCCACTACTATCGCGGAACTTCTCTTTTTCCAAAAGTTTAACTAGCTGCAAAATTGGAATCCTTGGACAACTTCTTCTGCCACTCAATATACTCTTGCAGGAACCCACCAAGGTTTCAACCCAAACATCTTTTGATACTGACTGAGTAGTTAATGTGTAACCCAAGAAGGAAACACAACCGGTAGGTAACAAATTGGTACGTATCTGGATAAATTTCGTTGGATAATGTAAATGAAATTTAAGAAGTATCGAAATATAGTGAACCCATTTTTTTACAAAATATTGAGCTCCATGAAAAACTATAATAGATTTGTTTTTACATCTTCCAAGGTGAATGCACAAACTTCGGGTGAGAGAGCGGTTGACGCCTATTGCAGCTAATTGAAAATTATATCTGGAAACACGTTTTTTTTTTCTAGCCGCGTTATTTCGATCGGGAAATACCAAATATCTCGGTTGCAACTTACGCATTCGTGTCCATGAAATTAACAATATCGAATCAATTTCGTAAGTGTGGAAATTTTGGAGTAGCATTTCAATATTTCTCTGTCCTTTTCGCTTCCAAGACCGAAATTGAATAAATTTTCCATACGAAGTTTTGTACGCGTGGATAACTATCCTTAATAGATGTAGGAGTGGAACATCTTTAATTTGTCGGCGAAACAAGCGAACTACAGTTTCTACATGAAGATTCTGTGCCATCTCGATCTCTAAAACATGGCTAGATTTTGGTAATCTATCTTCCAAAAATAAAAATATTGAATGAGTAGACTGTGAAATTTTTGAATTGTTACTTGTTTCAACAGCTAGACGACGTAAAGGAGGTATTCCCAAAATTAAACATATTGTTTGTAAAAGTACGTGAAGATACAAATCTATATCAAGCCGACTGCTTCATTTTCAAACAAATTCTGAATAGAAGATCTCTGAATAATCTTGGTAACGCACGCTATCAACTAAACGTTTTGTTGCTACTGCACTACAAGCCCCGAAGATTAAATCTATGTCTTGTCTATCTAAACAAAACTTACAAGCGACTGAATAAAAATTATCTCCAAATAGAAGAAGAAGTAGATATGAGAAGCAATCTTGATTAATGCTAAGCCCTCCACTTTTCCGTGATACATCAAATCTAGGAAGGGATCCAGAAGTTATTTTCATCACAGTAACTCCTAAACATTACTACATTCCGTAACGAATTTTCTCCAAAGGATTCAATTTATTAAATTAGTAGCTAAATTTTCATTATATGAGTAAGATAAAACTACAATTTTTTAACCATTGTATTAGCAAATGAGGAATCATCCGTTTCGTTGGACAACGTAAAACCCGAAAGTAGTAAATACTTACTGATATAGTAAATACTTACTAATTCGGTTTTTGTGGGGGAAGCATCCACACAAATAAAATATTTTTTCAATTTGATCTTCGGTGATGTGTCAAGCTGCAAACATGTTTTGAGAAGTTGTGTCGAGTTCTACTAACTTTTTAACCGGGTTTGGTCAACCCCTGACCCCAAATTGAGTTGGATGGGAGAAGCCGTTCCGGTAGTAATGATGTCGCCGGCTTGAGCTACTCCCGTCCCCGCCCCCTCTTCCAACTCCTTATCACGCCCAGAAAGATATGTCCGATATCACTTTTCTCAAAAGAGGTTTTGATAGAGAACCAGTAGTCCCTCCGAAATATTCTACTTCTTAGGGGAATGCCAAACACGGCATAGATGTAGAGTATGAGTAAAAGAGGGGGATAATAAAAAAACACCTGAAAAGATCTGTAAACTGGGCCCATTATATTCTCCTAAAATTTGATTTCTAATTAGAGGTTGATTCCGATTTGTTCGGGCACCTTTGCCCGTTTCAAAATATCACGAACGGTTGCTGTTGATTGAGCTCCCTGTTTAAGTAGAGTAGCAATAGCAAATAGATCCAATTGGGTTTGCTCTTTCCGGGGGTTGTAAAAACCAACCTCTTCAATAGCTTTGCCTTCCCTCCGAAACTGGGTATCTATTGCAATTATTCGGTAAGTAACCTATCGGGATAGGTGAGTGCACACGGGACTGCCCCCCCCCCCCGCAAAGCCGCATATGAAACGTTGAATTCGTGCGGCTTGGAGCACAACTTCAACTGAATAGATAACTGCTTGCTCTATCCAATTGCGGAAAGATACTTTTAACTCATATGTGTATGACGCGGATATTCTCCGATTTACTGAATTATCTCCCCACGAATTATCCTTCTGTAAGAAACGACACTATAAGGTAAATAGGTAGGATGAATGGGAAGACGGACTTACTCCCCACCTCTTTCTTCATTTCTGATTTACCTGCTAATGAGTTCAACTGGATATCAAACATCTCCTCGTTCGTAGATCGATTTCATCAATCCTTAGGTTTAGGCCTAACCCCGGGGCTTTTCCAAATTAAGAGTTGGTAGCAACAGAACCCATCTTTATCGACCCCTAAAAAAGAAATTCATCAATTAAGTTTTCTTCTACATCTGTTAGAAATTATGGATAAAGTGAAACTCAATCGAGATAAGGTGGTTGAATCGTCTGAACCCGGTAATACTGAGTCAATCCTACCAAAATTCGAGTCAACCCTGCCAAAATTCAAATTTAAGTCCCCAGTAAGAACATACAGGGTAACGGACTAATGAGGCTTCACTGCGCTATTTCTTCTAAATAACCATAGATACAACTTTCTTCCGAAAATAGAAATAGATTCCAATAAATAGATATTATTCAAGTTTCATTGGGTAATTATTTTTAACAAATGTCGAATCAAGAACGTTCCACCCTTCGAGTAGAACCGGCGGGTACCAAACTCCGCAAAAACGATCTCGATGTTCGAGTCACACGTTGCTTCTTACCATGTCGCCTCAAGCGAGGTTTTACCATAATATCTAAAAACCGAGAATTAATTTCCTGTTAAATACTTATTACCCCAATATCTTCGATTAATACTTCTGATACAAACTCTGTAATGCAAGGTGAAGTTAAGCAAACTAGAACTTATTCCAAATGATTATCTGTACAGCTTATCAAATTAAAGACTTGATTTTTCTTTAGCCGCATACGTTACATCAACTGTAATTTCTGAAATATTGTTTCGCTTCGCAAAGACTTCGGTGTTTTTTCTGGCTCTCCCCCTTACGAAACCGGGAATTTGATTTGGTTCCGACTCAGCTTCGGGAGTCCAATTAATATCTCTTCTATCTGTTGATAGAGACTTGTTGCTTACCTCTTTGGTATCATGCCCTCCAAAAACATCTGACAAATGATCTTCCATACCCAGATTAAATGAGTTGTAGATTAAATCGGCTATTTGATTGGTTCCTTCGTAACCCAAAAAGGGTCGATATCCCAGAGGGGAGTTCTGAATATGAACTGGTGAAGAAATGACCCCGCACGGAATGTCAATACGTTTGCCAATATGACGCTCCATTTGAGTTCCAAATATGGCGGAGGGTTCAATACGGGCTATCGTATCTCCGACTTCGGTATGATCTTCCGTAACTATTACTTTATCACATAAACCCTGAACTTGTTCGTTGAACCGTTCTGCGTCATGCTTGCAATACGTGCCTGCGCAACTGACGCGAATTCCCATTTCTTTAACGAGTATTTTAGTAATTGAGGCTGCATGAGTTGCATCACCGAAAATTACTGCCTCTTTTCCAGCCAAATTTTGACAATCAATAGATTTTGAAAACCAAGCTGCTTGGGAAACAAATTTAGTTTGATTGTCAATATATAATTTGTAGTTAAGTCTTTTATCTGACAGCGCGAAAGCCCACACATTAACAAGCTTCTCAATCTGTCCAATAAAGTCGGCTGTGTTTGAAATCCCCATGGGAGTTATAGATATGTAAGGCATTCCGTACTCTCTTTCCGAAAAAGTTGCTGTCATCAAACCCACTTCCCGATAGGGAACTATATTGAACCAAGCTCTTGGCAAATCCTTCAAGTATTTGAGATACCCCCCCTCCGGGATTACTTGATTGACTGAAATTCCCGATTCTCCAGGTAAACGTTTCAATTCGCGACAGTCATGTTGATTATGGAAGCCTAAGGTAAAAATTCCTATAATATTTGCTGAAGGTACGATTGTTACGGATCGATCCAAGGTACTTCGTTTACGAGCCCTATCCAAATGAAATCGAATTATTTGTTCCAAGGTTCTATCTGCCGCTTGAAGCTCATTAACTCAGTGATAATTGACATCCGCGAGAATTACATCAGACTCGGAAGACAAAGAAGCTCGATCCACAAAATTTTGTAGATCCTCCTGTAAAATGCTAGAGGTACACGTAGGTGTCAAAACAATTAGATCGGGGCGTTATTCCTCATCTTTTCGGCTTATATTATTTATAACCTTTTCCTGAGACCCACGCGCCAATACGTGGCGGTCCACTACACTGGCAGTTACCGGGGTGAAATCCCTTTCCCTCTCCGACGTGGAACGCATCACGTTGAAATAGTCATCTCCCAAAGGGGCATGCATTATAGCATGTACGTTCCTGAAGGAACTAGCTACTCGTAAGGTACCTATGTGGGCAGGTCCAGCATACATCCAATAAGCTAATTTCATAATTTAATTTTGGTATCATTTTGTTGCTTCGCATCATAAAGGGATCTATTGCTATATATGGCTTGTCATCATAATATAAACTGGGAGATCCATCGGGGGAAACTACCATATCGAGTATATTGAGGGAGGGGGTAGATCGCAAATCGAAGCTAGAAATAAAATTTAGAACTTTTTTAATTTCTAGTCTATGAAAATGCGGGAGATCTTTTTATCAGAAAAAGAAATCTGGGACGGAAGGATTCGAACCTCCGAGTGACGGGACCAAAACCCGCTGCCTTACCGCTTGGCCACGCCCCAAAAATGGTCGGTACGATGACTATCCCACACTTCGGGTTTCCTGTCAACTGGCTTTTATAGTTATTTGCTCAGTTACGAAGGAGCAGCAACGAGAACCGGTAAGGTTTTTGGTGAATCTCAATTATTTGAATGAAAGAAGATATAATAATATATACCCGACGGGTCAACCAATTGAGAAGTGATGTGCAACCATGTCGGAGAGAAATTACTTGTTACATCACTGGAGAATGAAGATGATAGTTTTGTATGACATCTATCTGGAAAATTCTATTCACCTCAACGTCACTTCTTTCGCCAAATTACCCGAAGCTTATGCAATCTTTGATCCAATTGTGGATGTAATGCCGGTAATACCAGTGTTTTTCCTTCTCTTAGCCTTCGTTTGGCAAGCCGCAGTTAGCTTCCGGTAATAAGTGCTAGGGGGTTGCTTAATTTTGAAATGCCTCGCTCCTCGCCTCACTAAGGGTAAGAGAAAAAAGTTGTCAAACAGTTGAAATTGAGTAAGAAAAAGAAAGGGGGAGGGGGGGGGGGGGTCGTTGCGATTCAAACAAAAAATTAATTTTGGTAAATGGCAACTTCCTTATCTGGTTCTGGCATCTGCAGGCAGAGATATCAGTATCGACGTATTCACTTTTATAAAAAAAGGTTGAATCCCCGCGGTTTGCCTGAGGTTGACAAACATCAATTTTTCAATTAGTTAGGAAGTTGTCTATACAACTTCCCTTCCCACCTACCGAAGTTGAAATAATAAGAAGAAACCGAAATACTGAATGGAATAAATAAAATTCATTGAGTGAAATAACGTTTCATAAAAGCCGGGTTCTTTCTTCCAATTGGGAAGAGAAGTCATACCCATATGTCCATGCAGATATAACAAATATAATAAGGTATATAGAGATTAGGTATTCCAAACGAAGTTGTTTTGCCCCGCCTTATCCCTAATTTTTTTTAGGAAACATGGAGATGTTATCATGCTTACCCTCAAACTATTTGTCTATGCAGTAGTTATCTTCTTCGTTTCTCTCTTCGTTTTCGGATTTTTATCAAATGATCCTGGACGAAACCCCGGACGTAGGGATTAGATATAAGTGGATGCCCTAGCTATCTTGTTGAGATCGGGATCAATTTTTCAATCCACCTCATCGAATTTCCTTGAAAATAAAGGAGAGAGAGGGATTTGAACCCTCGGTACATATGAGTTGTACAACGGATTAGCAATCCGACGCTTTAAACCCCTCGGCCATCTCTCCAAGCAACTAAGGTTGTATATCTCCCCTATTTTAACACAAAATTAGGTTGTAAGTCTATACCTGGAATCTACACCTACAATACAGTTTGTGGAAGGGATGACCTTGTTTGCATACTACTTTACTTGCCAGAATCAAATTCGGAACTACTTTTAAGTAATTTTATTTCTGCTTCTTCTCTGTTGGCCTCCCCTATTTATCCTTACAACAGGAAGAAGAAAATGGATTCGTAACTAAATCTATTGGGTACAAATCAAAAATCTTGCCCAAAAAGGATTCAATAATCTTGCCCAAAAAGGATTCAATATTTTTTAGCCTAGCCAAAATTGGCAAATTTGCTTCCACAATCTGAACTGGAGGCCAGTAAATACGGTGCAATGACCAACCTCGCAGCTAAAATGCTTGCCCCTCGCGGCTAAGATGCTTGCTGCGAAAGCACTAATTAAGTAACAAAATAATTTCACTTCATCAAATCGATGCCATCCGTTTCTTCCACCCTCCCCCTCTGTATAGGGAGGAAAAAAAAGAGAAAAATGAAATAAATATATTTGTTTAATTTTTTAACAAATTTCTTAGTATCAATATATATATATAGTTATGAAAAACGATAGAAGGAGGGATAATGAATCTAGAGGTAATTGTGCAACTTGCTATCTTGGCGTTGGTAGTTGCATCGGGGCCATTAGTAATTGCACTATTGGCAGCTCGAAGGGGTAATCTTTGATGTAAGTAACGTAACCATGAAATGAATGTCAATTTCGTATATATGCAAAATGTATGCGGAAGCAAGGGTTGGGGGGGGGGGGCTCCTCCTCCCATAACCAAACGTAAACACGGCTGGAGCGCCCCGCGAATGTACAAGTAGCTGGTATAATACAATTGTGCCATAGCGGGTATAGTTTAGTGGTAAAAGTGCGACTCGTCTCATATTGATTTCATTAGTTAAGGGATCTTTCAAATTGAATCTCAACTGAATCAAAAAGCTTCATTTTTACAAAAGTACATCTACTTTCCCCTACTAGTTAGTAGTGTGGAAAAGATGCGCCATTCCCGTTACTCTTGTACGTCGGAAGTCGTACTGGTCGATGACGAAGCAGGATTATTTTGGTATGCAAAAAACTTGGGACGATTCCAGAAAGAGGAAAAATTAGGAATCTATGGGTAGACATCTAAAATATTTGCCTCATCGTCACTGAACCTTGGAGATAGATAAAAATCCAAGCTCGGAAGTTACAGGTAGATTAATCTTGGTTTATCAGGATTATCAAGTCAAGCACTTTTTTTGGTTAAGCATTAGCAACTGCTTCCGACTCGGTGAGAAATATTTTCCTAAGGATTGTTGGAGGTAGAAATAAAGAACGAAGTAAGTAAAAAAAAAAATTGGTGAAACTAATTTTTCTTTTTTCAAAGGATCATCTAAGAAGTATATCCGTGCTATACGACCAAGACGTAGGCAAGACTGACATAGATTTTATGGACGCCATTTACTAAAATTGGGGCGGCTTCCTCCGCTTCGAACGGGAGAGAAAATAAGGAAGACCCCATATATTCTGATATAGAGGAATTCTAAATCCCCATAGAAGTAATTTTGACATATGCTCCCTTCATTTGAAACAAGGGAGACAGTCCACCCATTTTTTTTTGAGTTGTTCCATCTAACTAAATATATGCGGACAAATTCTACACCAATTTTGTACTAGATTTTCTACTATCTAGCCTTCCTCGATTTCCTTTCCATAAGGGAGCCGAATGGGCGGAAACTTCCATGTTCGGTTCTGAATTAGCGACATCATAACCATTTATTATCGTCGACTATAACCTTTAGCCTTCCAAGCTACTGATGCGGGTTCGATTCCCGCTACCCGCTGGTGATGCCGAGAATCCCGAAGCCCCGGTCGAATTAACCCCTTCACCCATGGATTAGGTCGTGAACAAACTCGAGTTCTTGTTTGTTCACGATTTGGTAACTAATCCGTAGACGTATTCGTAATCAACCAAGAAAGGGAAGACGCAGACGTCCATCGTCTAATGGATAGGACAGGGGTCTTCTAAACCCTAAGTATAGGTTCAAATCCTATTGGGCGTAATTCCGTGTTTGAGGCGATTTTATCGGCGTAGATAAAAAAGAAGCGGTCGGATAAAGCCCGGGAGTTACCCTAGTTTACTCCCCAGGCGGAATCTGCAGCCGTATCACTTACTTCTCTTGCAATATAAAAATTTCTGTTGACTCCTTAATTGCCTCTTTCAGAAGTGTTTCCGCTTGTTCTGTAAATATTTTTGTAGAACGAGTAATTTCACCAAATTGAGGTTTGTTGGTTATTAAATACTCACGTAACTGAACCAAGAATCGTTTGACTTGTTCGACTTTTGGTATATCCAAATATCCGTTGACTCCAGTGTAAATAGTGGCTACCTGTTCCTCCACCGATAATGGGGCTGATTGAGACTGCTTAAGCAACTCGCGCAATCGCTGGCCCCTAGCTAACTGATTCTGAGTAGTCTTATCGAGATCAGAAGCGAATTGCGCAAAAGCCTCCAATTCCGCGAATTGTGCTAATTCCAATTTTAATTTGCCAGCCACTTGTTTCATAGCTTTTATTTGAGCTGCAGAGCCCACTCTGGATACAGAAATACCCACATTTATTGCTGGTCGAATCCCGGCGTTAAATAGATCTGCTGATAAAAATATTTATCCATCGGTGGTAGAAATAACATTAGTAGGGATGTAAGCTGACACATCTCCCGCTTGTGTCTCAACAATAGGTAAAGCTGTCATGCTACCTTCCCCTAATTGGAGGCTTAACTTAGCTGCTCTCTCTAGGAGACGAGAATGTAGATAGAAAACATCTCCCGGATATGCTTCTCGCCCAGGTGGTCTCCTTAGTAGCAAAGACATTTGTCGATAAGCTTGGGCTTGTTTAGAAAGATCGTCATGAATAATCAGGGTATGCTGCTTGCGATACATGAAGTATTCGGCCAAAGCTGCTCCCGTGTAGGGAGCGAGATATTGCAGAGTGGCTGGGGAATTCGCGGTTTCTGATGCTACGATCGTATATTCCATGGCGCCGCGATCTTGAAAAGTGTCTACTACCTGAGCCACAGAAGAAGCTTTCTGGCCAATGGCTACGTAGACACATATAACATTTTGACCTTTCTGATTCAAAATAGTATCTGTAGCTACTGCTGTTTTACCAGTCTGTCTATCGCCGATAATCAACTCCCGCTGACCGCGACCGATAGGAATCATGGAGTCAATAGCAATAAGACCTGTTTGTAAAGGTTCGTATACGGAACGTCTCGAAATAATCCCCGGAGCGGCGGATTCAATCGATCTAAACTCGGAAGCTGGGATTTGGCCTCTCCCATCAATAGGTTGAGCCAAAGCATTTACGACACGACCCAAAAATGAGTCACTAACTGGTATTTGGGCAATCTTTCCTGTTGCTCTTACGGAGCTTCCCTCTTGTATGGTCAAACCATCACCCGTCGGTACGGCCCCAACATTATCAGATTCCAGATTCGGAGCAATCCCTGCTGTACCATCCTCAAATTCCACCGATTCACCAGCCATTACTTTGTTGAGTCCATGAATACGGGCGATCCCATCTCCGACTTAAAGTACGGTACCGATGTTAACAACTTTCACTTCTGGGACATACCCTTCAATTTGCTTGCGAATAATGCTGCTAATTTCGTCAGGTCGAATGTTTATTACCATTTTTGCCAAAAAATATTACTGGAAGAGGGAGAAGTAAAAATAAAACCCGTTTTATAATTTAGAATGAGATGATAAGATGGAAACTAGTAGTGAAATTGGAACTAATCAGATTTGTTGTCCATGGCTCTGAACAGGCCGATGTGATAATCAATCATTCGCAGATGCAGTTGATTATCCAGACGACTATTTAGGCTTTCCAGAGCCCTTTCGGACGCCAGTCGAGAAACTTGCTGTCGAACCTGCTCAATAGCGCGTTGCTTCTCAAAGCGAATCGCATAATTCTTACTATCTTCCAATCCTTTTAAATCTTCGTCAGCTGCATCAACAAGATCCCGTTGTTCCTTGTCCATTTGCATAAGTCCATTGATTCGGATCTCATCCGCTTTAACTTTTGCCTGCTGCAGACGAATACGAGCCTTCTGAAGTTTGTTAGAAGCTTCTTTGTGACGCTCTTCCGCATCCCTAATTGTATTCAAAATTGTTCTTTCACGATTTTCCAAAAAATTGATCAATGAAAGTGGATTGCAGATCTCCGATTCTCGGAGACTAGCAATCTCTTCCCAAACCGAACATGGATGTTTCGATCCATTCGGCTTTCCTGCCCGTTTTTCCCGATAAATTGATAGGATCCAACAAACGTTGTTTCCGCACGCGGGCTCGCCCCCTTTTTCTATCCCATCAACTAACAAGATTCATCTTGAATATGTTTAGATGAAATAATCAATATTTGATTAAGAGAAAAAATTGAGGACTCTCCCAGATAATTGTTAATTATTTGAGAGCCGTTTTTTCCAAGTGGTATTCATCTTGTATAGGTTGTCTATCCAGCAAATTGAAGAAGATTAAGCTAAATCAACTCCGACATTTATCTATCTAGATATATACCTACAGAAATATTAGGTATCTATTTTGAGAAATGGTACAAATCGAAGTATTCCTGATATGGGCGTCATATACCGAATATGGTGAATAATGCGTCTCCAATCGCGATTTGGCTTACGCGGTAGGGGGAAGAGAACCCCAATTTTGCTAAGACTTTAAGCGATTCGGCTTTAACCATATTGATGACAGTCCCGGGAATCGGTTGACAGAAGTGAAAATTTCATCGATTACACGGAATGCTCCGGTTCTTGCATAACATTTATTTACAGGGAATTCGTCGGGGTTTTGCACTTTTGTTTCGGGTGCAACTGAGGAAAACAGTTATCCCACTCGGATATACGACTCGCACACACCCCCTTTCCGTAGTAAAACAATATACCTAGTACTAAAATTAAGTTAATTAAGTTTATCTCTAAAATATTGGTATTTAAACCAATACCTGCGGCAAGAGCCCAATCACTTGAGGGAGCAGCGATCTCACTTACACTTCTCATAATCCTTTCCCTCCTGGAAAATTTTGCAAGATTTAGACAACCTCTGGTCCAGCCTGGGCGGAAGTGATAAACTCTGAATTCCGGAGAATCAAAAGAAAACCGCGATGGAGACAATATTTACCGAGTCACTAATTTTGGCAACTTATATTGGTTTACCCTATTGGCAGAAACTTTCTAGTTGGTAGAGAAAGGGATAGTCACGAGTAAACGCTGCGAGAACCTGGTTGAGTAGATGGAGCAGCAACTCAACTTCCTTATAAGCCCCCCCCTCCAAATTGGCAGTTTGCCGCTGATTTGGAAGTAGTTCGGGGAGGGGAGGAGGTGCAACAAATTACTTCTTATTCTAAACAAGTTAAACAAATGGATTCGCAAATAACGAAGCTAGAGCTACAACTAATCCATAAATTGTCAAAGCTTCCATGAAAGCCAAACTCAATAATAAAGTACCTCGTGTCTTGCCTTCTGCTTCTGGCTGTCTTGCAATACCCTCGACTGCCTGACCTGCAGCAGTGCCCTGGCCGACACCGGGGCCAATTGAGGCGAGGCCTACAGCTAACCCAGCAGCAGTAGCAGAAGCAGCAGAAATCAATGGGTTCGTATTAGTCTCCTCCTAATTTATTTACGTTAATCAATATTGTTTCGTTGGGTGCTAACTAGACTCGTCGCAGCGAAGACTTTCTAGTAGACGTTAATCGAGAAATCAATTCTACATGAATCTAATCAAAACTAGTACTGTGATGTAACACGTCACATAATTAATGTTGAATTTCGACAAATCATAAAGTATGAAAAAGGCACATCTCTTTTCTACGTCAATCAGTGCGACTTCCTGCCTGATGTAGTAAAATTGGATCGAAGAAATTTGAGTATTTGGTAATACTAATTATTACCTACTAAACTATGCCCATTCCAGTTTCAATCTAATCAATTCATTCGATATACTGTGACGTAGGTGCATAACTCAGATTTAAATTGGTTCAAGCAGGAAGCGAAAAAAGATAAATTGCTTTCCAAACATTTTGTATATACTTTATGAAAAAAGAAATTAGCTTGATAATGGTTCTTTTTTAGTTAAAATCTTAAATGGCTCAATTTCAATTTGGAGGGCCATGCAAGAATCCTTAACCCCTCCCCCGTCCCTTCTTCTTATCGCTATTTGGAGTGGAGGGGGAGACAACACGGGGTCTCGTATTGCTATAGCATGATACCACGGAAACGGCTTTTTTTCACTACGGCGACCCAATGAGTGGTTCTCAAAAAAATTATTTCGTGATTCCAATAGTCTTTTGGAATGACTCATTCCAACTAAATTAATGGTGGCCCTCCGTGGATTCCCCGATATAAGCTGCAGCTAAAGTGGCAAAAATCAAAGCCTGTATGGCACTTGTAAATAATCCTAGAGGCATCATTGGTACAGGAACAATTGAAGGTACTAGAGAGACGGGAACAGCTACTACCAACTCGTCAGCCAAAATATTTCCAAACAGTCGGAAACTAAGTGATAAGGGTTTGGTAAAATCTTCCGAAATATTAATAGGTAGTAGTACCGGAGTTGGCTGGATATACTTACCGAAGTAACTGAAACCTTTCTTGTGTAAACCCGCATAGGAATGTGCCACCGATGTAGGCAAGGCTAACGCAACAGTAGTGTTGATATCATTGGTAGGTGCAGCCAACTCTCCGTGGGGTAACTGAACGATTCGCCAGGGAAACAAAGCACCGGACCAGTTGGAAACAGAAATGAATAGAAACATCGTTCCAATAAATGGAACCCGGGGACGGTATTCCTCTTCCCCCATCTGGGTCCTAGTTAAATCCCTAATAAATTCAAGAACATACTCGATGAAATTCTGGCTGCCAGTCGGTATGGTTTGCAGATTCCTGGTACCTACAATGGGTAAAGCCAACGACAAGGCGATAACGACCCAGGAAGTTACGAGAACCTGTGCATGAACTTGGAAGTCCCCTATTTGCCAGTAAGAGTGTTAGCCTACTTCTACACTCGATACTTGATACAGATCATCCACCTCGCAAATTTGCAGCTGCTCGATGTGCGTAATACCCCCCCTCTCAATAAAGAAATTTATCTAAAATATTTAAGGTGATCACTGCAAATTAGTAATTTCTCCTTTCTGGGGAAGAAAACGAAGGGAATTTAGTTTCTGATGAAACTAGGTAATATCCCCAATTACGATGTAAATTTCTTTGCCATTTCATCACAAGCTGTCGAGGCAGTTCTGATTCTTGCCGTCTGTCAATTTGATTCGGAAAACTTCGAGTTTGAACGACCTTCACAAATAGCTAAAGTTGGTTTGTTCAATATCCATCGGATTGAGGGTCGCGCGTCGTCATTACCGGGGATTGGGATATCTACAAGATCCGGATCGCAATCTGTATCAACAACGCAAATTGTGGGAATGCCTAAAATAATACATTCTTTGGGAGCAATAGATTATTCATGTTGATCAGTAATTATCACAATATCGGGTAAATTTGACATATATTGAATGCCGCCTAGACACTTCTTTAATTTAAAAAGTTATCCCCTCAAAATCGCCGCCTCTTGCTTCGGAAGTCAGTCGAATCCCCCCGTATCTTCTCCGTTTTGTAAGTATTGAAACCTACGAAGACGCATCTCTGTGGTGAACCAGTTTGTCGACGTACCGCCTAACCATTTTTCATTGATGTAGTGACATTGAGATCTTGTTGCGGCTGCTGCTATCAAATCAGCTACCTGATGTTTTGTACCAATCGTTAAGAATTCCTTTCCCTCCGCTGCTGCATCAAATACCAGATCACAGGCTTCAGATAAAAGACGAGCAGTCTGAGTTAGATCAAGGATATGAACACCCTTCCGTTCTGTAAATATATAGGGTGACATCCTGGGATTCCATTTCTGGGTTTGGTGACCGAAGTGAATTCCTGCTGCCATCATTCCTTCCAAATCGATATTCCAATTTTTCTGTTGCATCTTCCCCTCAGGTATAGAAAACTGTAAATTCGTTTCATTTTAACTAAATTTGATGAATTATTACAATCTGGTGATCAAATTTGCCGGTTGAAACGCGCAGAAACGTCATTTGATATCGGGGAACCCCTTATCTCACCTCAAGATTAACATAAGGGAGGGATCGACTCAATCCTATATGGGTGAATAGATTGGGGTCGATGGTTCGCCTCTCGTGGTAACCACATAAATCATACTTTGTTTCCCAAGTTGGGTTCTTGCTATTCCTACTTATTTCCAAATGAAAACCCTTTCGTTTATTCACTTCTAGTTGGCAAACGATTTCTGGACTACCTGTTCCGACGGGGACGGCGTCACCAAGAATAACGTTTTCCTTCAATCCTTTTAACCGATCGATTCGACCACGGGGAGCAGCTTTGGCCAATACTCGCGTAGTTTCTTGAAGACTCGCCTCTGATAAAAAACTATTAGTATTGAGGGATGCCTTTGTCATTCCCAGTATAATGGGTTCATAAAAAATTGGTCTCTTTGATACACGATTCATCCGTTCCGCTTGTGACAATTCTACAAGCTCCCCAGGAAAAAAGACATTGGTTATCCCATCTTCCGATGCTACAACCCTTGATGTCAGTTGCCGAATAATAATTTCTAGATGTTTGTCAGATATTTGTACCCCTTGAGATTCGTAAACTTCTCGAATTTCATTAATTAAAATTAGTTGGCAGTATTCCATACTTGTTCCAGCACTTAGGAAGTGGCTCCAGAGGTTCCCAATTAATTTCGTAATACCCTGATTCCATCTTCTAAAAAGATCTTCGATTCTTACTGGAATAGAAGCAACAGAACGAGATTCTAGCAGCTGCTCAACCTTCGGAAGACCCTGCGTTATATCTCCAGATTTTGACCTATCATACGGTAACGTTATTGATGTATCCCCCTCCCCAATGATGTCTCCAGATATCTTATGAGGAGCTGCTCCCCGAGTCGCCAGCAGAGTTTTACCAGTTCTGACTAATAAGTAATCTCGGTGAATGGCTACGACCTGACCGGACTGTAGGAATACACTACTTCCACAGAAAAATCGATTTCTACTGATTAGTAGTCCCAGATTAATTGAAAGGATTCCCCGACTGGAAAATTTTGGCGGCGAATAAATTGGCTTCTTCAACAGAAATCTATTGAAAAAAGGATTTATAGGACATTTCAATATTAATTTGTTTTCATCAATTAGATACCGACGTTGGTGTCGGTATTCCGACGTATCTACGGCATACATATCTGTCGAATAATCAAGAAAATAATTTCTGAAGAGGGGGGGGTTGCTACTCGGTGCCAAATAAGGGGGAGCCAATAAGTAGGAAGTAGCGTGTGAAGTCCCCGATAGACCTACCTCTTCAAATTTTGATTGACAACAAGTAAAGCTCGATCTCTCGAAGTTAATCAACCTCTCTTTACTATTTAGATTTGGAGACTTTTCTGAAAAAGATTCACATTTGAAACTGAATGAAACGTTTTTCGGACTCCCGGTTGAGCTGACTATACTTGATTCTGAGCAGGGAAAATATTCCCCAACTCTTTTGTCGTAGTTATTACTGGTTGAATCAGCAAGGATATTATTACGAGAAAAGTCAAACGGTGACAAAGTTAGGAAAGATGCACCACGCTCCGACACCGAATGAACAGTAATGCTCTGATTTTTGAGAACTAAATCATTGCCGTCGTCAGATAGATTGACTTGAGCGAGGAAGGGCTTGTCAACAGACACCAATTTTCGAGAAACCTGACTGACCCCAAGCCTTCTTGCAGGAGGAGACGCCACTAAATTAACCTGAAGAAAAGTACTGAAGAGATTATTAATTCTCACACTGGTGAGAGATAAGTAGTTCTTTTTCTTAAAAGGGGTCTCATGAAGGCGTCTTGGCCACCCAGCTACTAAAAAAGTTCGAATTAATTGAGTAGTCGTGTGGTTAATCATTTCGATTCTCTCACCATTTTTATGAGAGATACATAGAGAGGTTTGAGCTTTCGTGCGTTTCTGCGTTTTCGGCCTATCAACACGGAAGACTCCTTGCACCAAAGAGTCGCTAGATACGTCGTATTTGACAACTGGTCTTACCGGGACAGAGGTCTTTCTTCTCCTGTAAAGTGTAACCGATTGGAGGTAAACCCAATCCTCGGCTTCAATTCCATCAGGAATCATATTACCGGTTTCTACTAGATTAATATCTTGTCTGGGTATATTAGTTGGCCTTCCCGGATTATGAATATATCCGGGTAATACTCTTACCGTAATATTATTTGTTAATGTCTTTTCGATTCGGATTAGTCCACGTGTTTTACTACTAATAGTATCAGTTATTCGCGCGCCTTCTTCTACAATAGTATTGTTTGTTACTAAAATAGATGATGGGGGTTCATATATAGTATAAGACTCCTCGGGAATTAGGAAGGAATTGCCTCCCCCGACTACTCTATACCATGAGCCGCAAGTCATTTCTTCCACCTTACCATCTTCCGCCTCACCATCAAAAATGAATATCTCTTTATCGATAGATTCAACTTCTATGGTGCCATATTTTAGAATCCCCGAAGTACCGGTTTGATACTCAAATTTGTCGTAGATGGCAAAGACATCACTTTCAGCCAAAATGATATTTAATTGAACATCAATATTTACGAAACAGGATTCGTTGAGATTTCCTTGTTGTCTTTCCAACGACAGAGAAACGGATTCAGTTTTTTGGGACCGCTCCACCTTGATATTAGATAAAATAGAGTTAGATATCGGAGATTTTGACCAACTTAAAAAACATTTTGAATCGATTCCAAATTCTTCGATACTTTTTTGCGAACCTTCCCGGTTGGCGGCATCGATTTTACCTTCACCAATTGTTTCGAAGGAATTGCATCTCCTTTCGGTAGAGTTGAATTTGATACCAACTCTATCTTGATCTTTATGAAACAAGCAGCGTTCGTTGGATTCGTTATAAACTCCTGAAAGAATCCGGATATGACCCGCCTCGCGTACGACACGAATGGGATTGCTTATGCAATCGCGTACATGCCACACAAATTTACTCCAGTGAATTTCTCCTCTTAAATTTGGATAGATAGCTTTTTGGATACGTTCCTTAAGGGGAAATTCCTTGGCTCGTACTTCCGCAATGATTTGCTGCGCCTCAACATACTGACCGCTTCGAATCATAAGTAGACTTCGAGCTGGCACGACAAAATTATGTATATTGCCACAACTCGTAATAACAACAGATAGATCATTTCGACACATCCAAGCAGGATGTCCATGTCGTGTACGTGTGGGGTAAACAAGCCTCCCATCAGAATTAATAAGTCCATTAAACGGAATTCGTACGTATTCTGCGATATCGCCCGTAAATACCCCACCCGTATGAAAAGTTCTTGATGTTAATTGAGTTCCCGGTTCTCCAATGGATTGACCCGCAATGATACCAACGGCTTCCCCCAATTCCACTAAGTCGTACTGAGCAAGACTCCGACCATAACGCAACTGACAAATCCGGAAAATGCTTTTACGTGTCAAAGGAGATCTCACATATATTGGCTGCGTCGATACTACTGAGTTACTAGCCAGTCCATCACTGATATCTTGATTACGAGTGGCGATACATCTGACATCCCGGTAGACATTATCTGCCAGCACGCGTCCAACCAATTTTTGATATGATATTGTTCTAATAGATTCTCGTTTCTCTTCGATGATATTAAGTAAAGCAATGCTTTTAGTCGTTTCGCAATCTTTTCTGCGTACGGCAATGTGTTGAACCACTTCAACGAGTCTGCGTGTCAGGTATCCGGCATCAGAGGTTCGAACGGCGGTATCCACAACGCCCTTGCGGGCACCGTAGCAAGAAATGATATATTCCGTCAAGGATAGGCCTTCGCGGAGGTTTCTTCGGATGGGTAGATCAATTACTTGTCCCCGGGGATCCGACATCAATCCTCTCATGCCGAGCAACTGATGGACTTGAGATATACTTCCTCGAGCCCCCGAAAAAGACATCATGTGGACTGGATTTAAAGGATCGATCATTTTGAAACTGGGATTCATTTCCCGTTTTGAACATTCGCTTGTAGCGTACCAGGCTTCAATTGATTGACGTAATTTCTCTACGGCATGCAGACTACCGCAGCGATAATGCTGCTCCGACACGTAACTTTATCTCTCAGCGTCTTGTACAAGCCATCCCCTAGACGGCACTGCTAGGAGATCGTCAATGCCCAGTGAGACAGATGCTTTTGTAGCTTGCTGAAAACCCGAAATCTTAACTTGATCCGAAATATTTGTTGTAGATGCAACCCCGAAACAAACGACTAACTTGCTGATGAGTCGCCTCATCGCAACCCTATCCATTGTTTTATTGCAGAACGGCAATTCAGTTTGATTCGTCATTATAGAAACCTCAACTTAATATATCTTTTTATCTTGTGGTCTTTATTAATCAATATTTTGAATTTAAGTGATTTATTAATTAGTTATTAAATATATAAATATATTTCTATTTAAAAAATTTTTTATTTTTCATTATTGCAGTTAGATGTGGGCATTTCGTCTTGTGTAATCATATCCGGTGCGCACACAGTGAAGTGGCACACGGAAAAGCCTTCGACACACCTTGTATTGCTTCCCTCAATTGTTGATTAAACAAAATTCGGCCAGCCGTGGTAAGTACATGTATACTTAAGATATACCCCTTCTTACACTTCCTAATCTGATAATTATCATAAGAGTGAAGAGAGGTTCCCAAGGATTCATATTGAGATTCAATAGGTAATTCACGAATTTTCGAACTAATCATTTCCAAATTAATTTCCCATCGAAGCCATAAAAAACTACAGAAATCAATTTGATTTGATTCCTTGGCCCTGAGTACGTCGTGGTAACTACCGAAACTGGGTATTCCAGCAGAGTAGGCATCACCCCCTCCCACGAAAACGGAATGTCTGTTTCCATAAATTCCTTGCTTATTCTCAATTGTTAGTACATAGAGACCGAGAAGCATGTCTTGACTCGGGACAGATACGGAATCGCCTGTAGCAGGGGATAACAAATTTATGTGCGAAAACATCGGGAGACGAGCTTCAATCTGAGCTTCGAGAGATAGGGGCACATGGACGGCCATCTGATCTCCGTCGAGATCTGCATTAAACCCCCCACGAACCAATGGATGCAAACGAATGGCACGTCCCTCTATTAAGATGGGCTGAAATGCCTGTATACCTAGCCTATGCAAAGTAGGTGCCCGATTCAGTAGTATGGGGTGACCCCGCATAACTTCCCGAAGAACTTCCCATATAATGGGATCTCCTTTACGTATCATACCCCTAGCCGCTCGCAGATTACAAGCGAGATGTCATCCAATCAAGTTACGAATTACAAATACTTGAAAAGGTTCAATTGACATTTCTCGAGGTAATCCACATTGATGTAGTGAAAGAGATGGGCCTACGACAATGACGGAGCGACCCGAATAGTCGACTCGTTTTCCGAGCAAATTCTCGCGAAATCGTCCCTCTTTGCCCTCAATAACCTCCGAAAATGACTTGTAGGGTCTATTATTAATATCCCTCATTGGTTGCCCCCGTATACCATTATCGATGAGAGCGTCTACAGCTTCTTGAATAAGTCTTTTCTGACAAACGATTAATCCCTCCGGCGTAAATTCACTGCCGGATAAAAATTCAACGAGAGTATTATTTCGATGAATTACCTTTCTATAAAGTTCATTAAGGTCGGAAGTAACTAATTCACCTTCATACGATTCAACTATTGGTCTCAATTCAGGTGGAAGAACCGGCAAGAGATTTGAAACCATCCATTCTGGTTTTAGGTTCGTGCGTAAAAAATCCTTTGCTAATTTCATCCGTCTGACCAGAAGATCTTTTCTCCTTTGAATTGTTCGATCTTCCCATTCATTCCCAACAGGCCTTTGCTTTGCCGGCGCCTGCCACTCCAAATATGCACGATCCATAACACTTTGCAGATCCAAACTAGTTAATCCTTTTTCGACGGCATCCCCCCCGGTGGCGATTTCGTTCCCCTGAAGCGTTTCATAATTTCGAGTGGAAAAAAAGATAGGAAGCATATTTCTCCAGGATCGGTCTTCATAATTGAACAAACCCCGCAATCTTAATAGGTTGGGCCTTCCGGCCACGGGCCTAGCAAGAAAGAGATTGGGATAGGTGGGGCAGACCCCCCCCCCTTAGAATCGGACACGAGTGTTTCCCCTCATCCGGCTCAAATAACTAAGCGTCAAATTGAAACAATTTGACGTTTTTGAGACTTGGTAACACTGTCTCATCGAAGATAAAATAGTTGCTCATTACTCGGGTTTCAACTTGTTTCTCTCGAGTAGTCTTGGACCCCCCCCGTATTGAGCGACCTACTGAAGAAGAAGTAGTTTTCCCCCTCCATATTTCTTTCTCAGTTTAGTCGTAGGCTGGAGATATTTCCCTTGTTCCCAATGCGATCACTTCCCTCTTTGGGTTTCCATTCTACTTCGATGGCTACTAATTGAATCGAATAGAAAAATCGATGCGATGATTAGATTTTCATAACCATATTTAGATAATATTATTTAGAAAGTCTTTTTTGGGGAAATGAAACCAAGGGGTTGTGTTAAAAAGGACTTGAGTTTTCTTTTATTAACTGAAATGGAAGTAGTTATTACGAAGCCCAATCTCTGGATTTTTTGACAAGAATTGACCATGGAGGGGGTCCCCGTTCTATACGCGGTAGTTTTTATCCCGAGTTAGACAATAATCCTCGATCGACGCGAGGAACATGTCGGTTAGAGGCCTCCCACTTTTGCATGGAATGACAGCTTCCAATCAATCTGTAATGATCGACACGTACAATCGAGTCACACATCGCGATATACTGGGCTTTCTGGTTCTTTAAGAGGTTTGGCAAGTGGATTTGCAATATAACTAGGAATTCGTTTTAAAAACCACACATGGGTTACCGGACACGCAAGTTTAATATATCCCATTCGATATCTTCGAACCCGGGAGTCGGTAAACTCAACTCCACAATGTTTGCAGAAATTAGAAGACTCTTCTTCATTATTGATAGATCGATAGTTTCCACAGGCACAGACACCGCTTTTTATGGGTCCAAGTATCCTTTCACGAAATGAGCCATCTCTCTCTGGTTTATGGGTCTTATGATGCAACGTGTAAGGTTAATCGACTTGCCCGATGACGTCTCCATTGGGTAACTCCCTTTCAGCCCAACCACGAATCTGTTCGGGGGAAGCCAGTCCAATCCGAAGCTGTTGATAATTAGCTCGATGAATCATAATAGAAAAAAATTTAATTGATTATTATTCATGAAAGAAGTTTCAATTAGATATCAAATGTTTTCAGTCTGCCTCTCTAAATCTTCCTCGACTACGAAACTGTGCTCCAGGTTTAAACCCATACGACGTAACTCTCGAACTGGCAATCGGAAAGACTCCGGAACGGTATTGGGTTTGGAAACAGGTTTTCCAATCATAATTGCACTAGGTACCTTGTAACGAGCCTGAATATGATCTGATTTAATTGTAGGCATTTCTTGCGACGTATAAGACACGCCAAAACCCTCCGAAGCCCGGACTTCCATTTCTCCAACCCGTTGTCCCCCCCGTCTGGATCTCCCCTTGAGAGGTTGCTGTGTAACAAGTGCATAAGGTCCGCTGGATCGCGCATGAATTTTATCGTCGACCTGATGAATCAATTTCATCATATAGGCTTTTCCAGTTGTAACAGGTTGCACGAAAGGATCACCCGTTCGTCCATCGATCAATCGACTTTTTCCGGGGTGATCGGGTTCAAATAACCACGGATTATGAGTACTCGCACTCGCCCTACAGGGTTCTGCAAATACTAGTTTTCTCGAAGCTTCCCGCTCGTATCTCTCATCGAAAGGTACTATACGGTAATGGGTTTCTGAAAACTCCCCGGCTAACCCGAGTAGGCATTCGAAAATCTGTCCCACATTCATTCATGAAGGTACTCCTAAAGGACTTAATATCATGTCGACTGGTGTCCCATCTTGCAAATAAGGCATATCCTTTCTAGGTAATATTTTTGACACAATACCTTTATTTCCATGTCTGCCAGCTATCTTATCACCTACTTGTATCTTACGCCTTTACAATATATAGATATGAATGACTTCTGAATCGTTCGAAGTATCATCTTCGGGATAGACCCACCTGACGTCGGTGACTCGACCTCTTCCACCAATTGGAACTTTCAGACAGCTTTCTCTCGCGTTAACTAATTGTATACCGGAAATGGCTTGTAATAATCTCCCTTCTGGAGCACGTGATGAATCTGCCCCCTCTTGGGGCGTCAGTTTACCCACCGAGACATCCCCAGCCTCTACCCAAGATCCCGATTCGACGAGCCCATTATCGTCTAAGTGTCGAAGTGCATGACTATCCAATTGAGGTATTTGCTTGGTAACCCTTTCAGGACCCTGATTTGTTACGCAGACTTCAACTTCGTGTCTTTCAATGTGAAGAGATGTGGAGATGTCTTCGTATATTGGGCGTTCACTAATCAACACTGCATCTTCGAAGTTGTAGCCTTCCCATGGCATGTAGGCTACTAAGATATTTCTACCTGAAGCTGATTCCCCCCTAGCGGTTGCTGCCCCATCCGCGATGACTTCTCCGCGTTTCGGTAATTCTCCCGCCGAAGCCGTAGACTTCTGGTGTACACAGGTATTGCTATTGGAACGCTCATATATTTTTAATTTATTATTTGTAACACGTAAAACCACATCATTGCCTTGCGCTTCGTCGATTGATAATAGTTCAATTCTATTGCCGCCAATATATTGGATTTATCCTTCTCGTTCAGATACAACTACACTTCCTGAATCTGAAGCTACTTAACTTTCTAACCCAGTCCCTACAAAGCATCTTTCGGGATTAACTAGTGGAACCGCCTGACGTTGCATGGTAGAACCCGTTAAGGCACGGTTCGCATCATTATGCTCAATGAATGGAATAAGAGAAGCCCCGACAGAGAAATAATGTGAGGGATGAATGCTTCGAAAATCAACTTGTTCCCAAAGGACGCTGAGGAATTCTTGCTGATATCGAACCGGTATGAGTTCCTTCTCTCTAGTTCTCCATTGGGATATTAATGAATTTTCAGTTGCTATTCGGCAGTAATCATCTTCAGTGGGAGATGAGTCGATTAATTGCTCCTTTTCCAATGATTCCGAAATTTTGAGGTACGAGCTTTGCAAAGACCCGGAATTACTAACTTCTGCCTGAATAGCTAGTGACGAAATAAGACCAGCATTCATGCCTTCCGATGTTTCGATCGGGCAGATGCGACCATAATGACTAAAATGAATATCTCTAGCTTGAAAACTGGCGGTTCGCCGCGTCAACCCTCCAGGACCTACGGAGCTTAATCTTCGTTTATGAACCATTTCTGATAATGGGTTAATTTGGTCTAGAAATTGTGATAAGGGGTGTGATCCAAAAAACTCTTTGAATGTTGCTATTACCGGTGCAGGCGTCACCAATCCCCGGGGCGTTATCGCGCGTTTTCGCCTAACGGCCCTAGATATATTCTGTCGAATCGAATTCTCCAAGCGGTTTAGGGCTAATTTCAATTGTTCTTGAGGCGAATCCGCTACAGATCGAACACGTCGATTTTTCAGGTGATCTATGTCGTCGAGGTTGCCCATTCCGTAGCTTATTTCTATTGAGTGATCTGCGGCTGCTGGTACGTCTTGTGGTAGCAAAAAATGTTCCGTTTCGGGTACATCAAGAGTTAATTTGATGTTCAGGTTTCGTCGACCAATCCGCCCCAACTCACATCTATGCTGAGAAAACCTCTTCTATAATTCCTTGAATATAGATTCTGAAAACGAGATATCCGCATCTGTGGCAGAGTATAAGTGCTTGTAAAGTTCCGCTGTAGCATCCTCTGACGATTCGACAGTCCCTTCTTGCTTTTCTAACATATTTGAAAAAATCTTGGGGTAACGAACATTTTGTAAGATATCTTTTTTGCCTAACCCCATAGCTACTAATAAGATCAAGATGGATATTTTCTTCTTCTTGCTAATACGAACCCAAATTTTTCCTTTCCTATCCATTTCTAATTTGAATCTGCCTCCCCGATCCGAAATTACAGTGCTAGTATATGTGAAAATTCCTTTTTGATCCGATTCTCGGTTGTAGTAAATACCGGGACTTCTCAAGATTTGATTCACTAAAACTCTGGCAACTCCATTGATAATAAACGTCCCTTTAGAATTCATCCAAGGAATAGATCCGGGCCGCACGTCTTCTTCTTGCACCACTTGATTTTCGCTACGAGTTAATTAAACTGGTACATATGGATCGGATGAGTATGTGACACATTGATACGCGGCATCTCTCTCTTCGACTGAAGGTTGCGTCAATTGGTACTGTCCACTAATAGATCAGAATTCGACTTCCTTATCTGTGTCTTCAATTTTCGGAAAATTTTCAAGTTCTTCAAGCAATCTTTCATGAACAAATCGATTAAACCCTTCGAATTGAATTTGTGCAAGTTCTGGTAGTACGGGCATATTTCCACTTCCTCCCAATAAAATGATAAATTGAGACTCATCCTCAATTAAAAAATATTCATTAAATTTTTGTATCTTCATCTTTCTATGTATAGGGCATCGCAACCCGAGCCTCCAAAAAATTGGCAATCAATTTTTTTTTTTATCTTCGCAATCGTTTGGAGATAAATATTCATATGGATAAATATTCACATGCCAACGTGTAGACAAGGAAGGTGTGGAAAAAGTTCTATTTTACTCTTCGCAACTTTTTTCGTACCACAAGTTCAATCATTTTCATGAGCTGTAAATAAGAGACATCTTTCCGATCCAGATTTAATAAACCTAACTAAGCTTTTTTGTCGAAATTGAGGGGAGGAGCCAATAAATACGTAGCAGTGAAGTATTTCTAGTAATTATATCACATCAAGAATTTTGATTACCAGCAAAAGCTTGTAAAAAACAGACAGATGTTATCCCTTCCGTCCATAGCAATTTCAGTATTGCCAACTAATAGTTTGAATCTACAGAAAGGGAGGTAGAAAAAAAAAGATCGCTGACTCGTCGTTGACTCCGAGGCAATTGCTACATAGACTCTAATCGAACTAATTGTTGGGATTGTAGTTCAATCGGTTAGAGCACCGCCCTGTCAAGGCGGAAGTTGCGGGTTCGAGACCCGTCAATCCCGATGAACTCCAACAAAATGTGCTAGTTCAAAGTTAAACCTACAGCCTCGGGCTTGGGTCGAGCTGGATTCGAACCAGCGTAGGCATCGCCAGCGGATTTACAGTCCGTCCCCATTAACCACTCGAGCATCGACCCATAAGTTAAAGATGAATACCCCCAGGGGAATTCGAATCCCCGTCGCCTCCGTGAAAGGGAGGTGTCCTAGGCCTCTAGACGATGGGGGCCGGATTACCTCTTAAGAAGGTAATGGCATTACCTAGAAATTGTCAATCTAGAAAAAGTAACAAGGAAATAACGAAAGAATCAATTGATTGAACAATCTAAATTGGGATTAGACTAATCATTCCATAATTTTTTTTTATACCATTTTTATGGTATAAATTAATCCGAAGCAGAGGCGTCGGGAGTAGGCTGATATTTCGCGAAAGCAAGGAATAGGTATTCTCGAGATTTCATTTCGTGATATACTATGTAATCGATATCGAAGATTCAACTTCGATATTTTTTTTTCCATTTGATTAACCAAGAATAGAGATTCGGTCAACCCGACTAATTAGGAATAGATGGTTCACAACAGAGTCCGAGAGTTTTTTTCAATGAAACTGCTCGAGCTATTTTCCAATTGATGATTTGAACTACCAATACGGAAGTAAATATTCTTGCGTTTGTAGCTACCGCACTTTTTATTCTGATCCCGACAGCTTTTCTACTTATTCTTTACATTCAAACGGCCGCGCAGAATAACTAGTAATGGATAACTAATTTGATTACCAATTTGTTAATAAACTTCGTATGCGGGAACAACTAGGAAGGGGAAACGAAGGGGGCACCGTTTGCTCTTCACTCGTGAAATGGAGCGATATGCAAACAATTACTCCATATTCCGTACAGAAATTTTGTGCCACTCCGGCTGTGGTAGCAACTTACTCCGAACTTAGCGCCCCTTCTTGATTAGTTTTTTTCTGCCAATCGGAATCTATGCGTTTTTATACTGCTTCTTTCTTCCCGGTTACCACGTATTACGCATCATTTCCCAATGGAATTGCCCAAAATTGATAGATCAAAAAAGTGATCTATCAATTTTTATTTCTCATTGAATTACTCTTGCTTCCTACAAAGCTGGTTTCTACCTAATGCCTAATATTGGGCATTTGACTAGAACATTCGGGTAGATTTTTCCGTATACCTCTTCCAAAGGGGTGAATCAACCTAAACAAACCAGGCGAAACGGGGTGGGGTATCTGAACCGTAGGTATAATCTCAGGTGTAGGTCAAGTATATATTCATTCTCTGTCTTTCATTCCGGGCACATTCATAACATCAGATGAAATAATTGAAATTTGAGTTAACAAAGAGGTGAGCTAACAACAACCGAGATAGCTTCTCTTTGGTAGTGACAAAAAAATCAATCTATTAAATTACGCAATTGATCCAATTCGTTATTTCAATTTTTGTTTTGAAATGGCAAATTTTGTTTCGAAATGGCAAATGGAAAAAAGGAATTCGGGTTAATTAGAACTCCCCGAGATATTTGCTTCCTCTTCTATAAAATTCACTTATTTATATTCAGCCTCCCCCTTCTTCGTAAGAAGGTTCTTTAGACGTACCCGTGCGCGTAGTTACTACTCAAAAAGACCGCTTTAACTATATTTGTGTATTTCCGTCCACGCTGTATCCAGCAAATTACAGTATATTAGATGGGAAAGAAGAAACAGGTAGAAACTATCAATTTACTCAAAATATTTGGTTAATTTTCTCCCCGACGCAATGTCACGTCAAGAAATTTCTAAAATTAATGGGTAACAATGATTACACCACGAGCGAGGGCAGAAGAAATAAATCCAATAAGAAACGGCTGCGCCGCACTTTTTTATTCGGAAAAAAAAATTAGGGTGGGGGAGACACAAATTGGTGGCCTCTCCACCGCCACGTGTATTCTTCGAATCAAACTAGTGAAGGCCCGGCTAGACGTTTGTTACAACCCGCTTCTCCCCCGAACTACAAGTGAGAGGGAAGATGTAGAAATCACCGTCAGGGCAGCCCAAGCTATAGTAACTGAATCCGTAGTTGTAATTCCCATCTATTTACTCTCTTGATTTCCACTAATTATTTATTATTTATAAGTCCAAATACGATGTAAAGCTTGAAGAAGCTCGAGGCGTGTTGCTGGCGAGGAGCAGACGCCTGCCTGATAGGATACTCTAATGACGCGAGAGACTGTGTCTTCAAAAATCTATTTTTTTTATCAATGGTACCAGTTAATGTTTTCCCTTTCAAAAATTTCGGTGATTTGGAGTTTCCGACTACCAATTAGTGATATAATCAATTGGGATTGTTTATGCGTGGACGCATCGAGACACATGAAATGTGACAGGCTATAACAGGCTATAGAGCACCTCAACCTGTATCCGATTTGGGCGCAACAAACAATCCCCGGAACTACCTAAATTAAGAAATTCAAGTAAACTAAATAGATCTAGTTCTTCATCTTTCTATACGTAGAGATTCTATTGTTAGGCGACACCCAGATTCGAACTGGGGGATTAAGGATTTGCAGTCCTACGTCTTACCGCTTGACTATATCGCCCTCTGCTGACTATCAGCGAACAACGCCGATCCGGCCACAAATGAAAACACTGATCCGATTCGGATTGTTCGGTAGCAACTGACATATGTGGCAAGTATGTTACCCACGTTTAGCGTTTCTACTAGTAATAAGTATACTATTCATTGAAAAAATTAGCAAGTAGCTGCCCCCCCCCCCCCCTGCATACCAATTATCAATTGTGATACGCATTTGCTGGCGAAAGGGCTATCTCAACAAAACTGTTTCATCTGAAAATTTCATTTCTTTCAAGGAAAGGAAGAAACGAATTTTTGAGAGAGAAAATATTGGATTGGTCTCCCTTTCCAACGGGTTTCTAATATTTCATCCAAAATTTTTTATGCATATTTCTATATAGGACGTGACCCATTTATTTTCTATAGGATAGGCGGATAGCGGGAATCGAACCCGCGTCATCTCCTTGGCAAAGAGATATTTTACCATTCAACTATATCCGCATAATCTACCATCCCATTTTAACGCCGTGATGAGTTCCTATTAATTGAGAAACTCGATTACGTATTTAGTTTATACGTGAGAAATTCAATGAATTGGGGGGGCCTAACTTATTTACTCCCTCATGAAGTTGAAATTAACTTCATCGTTGTAGCCCTTTTCTAAAAATTTAGACGGGTGCTTATTTCTTTCATTTGGCGTCTCCACCCGTAACGGTGAATTACGAGGGGAGGAACCGAAACAATAGTTAGGAGATGAAAGAGTTGGGTATACCTACCGAAAAAACTGATCCGATCCATAATGAAGCCCCTGAAAAGACAATATTTTTATTGTTGGACCAACCGCCGGGGGATGCAAACGCAACGGGCACGCCTACAACTAGTAGGAATGAGATAGCAATTAATCCAAATAAAGCCAATTGGAACGCGATAGTCATAATTCTGATTGTTTCCACATAAGGAATAGGTTGTTCATACCATCCAATCCTCATCCGACGGAACCCTCTCCCCGCCGCGACTTACTTTGTCGACGGGGCGCGAATACCTTCCCTTTTTGCTACTAACTACCTCAAATTTAATAAGGTTATTATTGAGTAATAATTAGTTTGAATTCCGATATTCGGGATGATTATCTGTAACAACTCCACGGTCAGAATTATTTTCATTCTGCATCTTTCGTGGTATAGAAATATTTTGATTAAAAAAAAGGATATCTATCAAAATCTATAGATAGATAGATATTGAACACCTTCTTATCTATTATCAGAAGTGTCTAAAAGGAGTGATTGAATACCTCTGCGGGTGGAAGATAAGCTTAGCTGGGAGAGATGGTCGAGCGGTTTAAGGCTCCAGTCTTGAAAACTGGCATGGCAATGAAATGCTATCGAGGGTTCGAATCCCTCTCTCTCCTACTACTTCTATTACGTCGTAGAAATATTGGACAGAAAGGGCGGCAGTTATTACTAGTCTTACGAACTTACGAATTTTTTTTCTCCTCTTACTCCACTGAAGAGAACTTGGTATTATTTATTACCAGATAAACTCTACCTATCTATTCGAATAGATAGATAGAGTTTATCTGGATGTAATGAATCTGGCACCGACATGAGGACGTGGCGAAAAAAAGGAAGTGAGGATTCCTATTTTTTCATAATCACCTCAACATAAACATATTGTTTTTTTCCAAGTTTTAATTATTTAATTAAGGGGTGTCATGGAAAGAACGGGTTCGGTATCGCGGTCAATTCCTTTTTCAAACCCAGCTGCGGCTGCGCGAGCCCTACCCGCATGCCATAGGTGACCCACGAAAAAGAAGAATCCCAGGACAAAGTGGGAGGTTGCCAACCAACTCCGGGGAGATACATAGTTCACGGCGTTGATCTCGGTTGCTACTCCACCTACGGAGTTTAGAGAACCCAGAGGGGCGTGAGTCATATACTCCGCGGATCGTCGCTCCTGCCACGGCTGTATATCCCTCTTTAACTTACTAAGGTCTAAACCGTTGGGACCCCTTAAGGGCTCTAACCAAGGAGCACGAAGGTCCCAGAAGCGCATAGTTTCGCCTCCGAAAATAATTTCTCCCGTGGGGGAACGCATCAGGTATTTACCCAACCCAGTAGGTCCTTGAGCAGAACCTATGTTGGCCCCGAGGCGTTGGTCCCTGACAAGAAAGGTGAAAGCTTGAGCTTGAGAAGCTTCTGGACCGGTGGGACCATAAAACTCGCTAGGATATGCCGTGTTGTTGAACCATACGAAACAGCAGGCGGTGAAACCGAAAATAGCAAGGGCTCCCAAGCTGTAGGATGAGTAAGCTTCTCCGGACCATACGAGAGCGCGACGAGCCCAGGCAGACGGTTTCGTTAATATGTGCCAAATTCCGCCAAAAAGACAAATGGATCCCAACCATACATGTCCCCCGATGATATCTTCCAGATTATCCACACTAGCAATCCATCCCTCTCCCCCAAAAGGGGATTTCAGTAGATAGCCAAAGATAATATTAGGACTTAGAGTAAGGCTTGTAATCTCTCTTACATCTCCACCCCCGGGTGCCCATGTGTCATACAACCCTCCGAAATAGAGTGCTTTGAAAACTAGGAGAAAAGCTCCAAAACTTAGTAGTATTAAATGAATACCGAGAATTGTGGTCATCTTATTTTTATCTTTCCAAGTATAACCGAAGAAAGGAAAGGATTCCTCCAAAGTTTCGGGTCCGATCAGAGCGTGATATATACCCCCGAATCCCAAAACTGCAGAGGAAATCAAGTGGAGTACTCCGGAAACGAAATAAGGAAAGGTATCGGATACCTCCCCCCCGGGACCCACCCCCCAACCTAGAGTAGCCAGGTGGGGAAGTAGGATTAATCCCTGCTCATACATAGGCTTCTCCGATACGAAGTGAGCCACTTCAAACAAATTCATAGCTCCAGCCCAGAAGACAATCAGGCCGGCATGAGCTACGTGGGCACCAAGCAATTTACCAGACAGGTTAATTAGTCGGGCATTGCCAGCCCACCAAGCAAAACCTGTGGTTTCCTGATCGCGGCCACCCAGCGAGAGGGTTCCATTAAAGAGCGTTTCCACGGGGTAAAACCTCCTCGGGAAATACAAGGTTTTCGTGGGGCTGATCCTGAGCTGCCATCCAGGCACGAATACCTTCGTTTAGTAAGATATTTTTTGTATAAAAAGTCTCAAACTCGGGATCTTCTGCTGCCCGAATCTCTTGAGAGACAAAGTCGTACGCACGTAAATTGAGGGCGAGACCAATTACTCCAATAGCACTCATCCATAAACCCGTCACTGGCACAAATAACATAAAGAAGTGTAACCAACGTTTGTTGGAGAAAGCAACACCGAATATTTGGGACCAGAAACGATTCGCGGTTACCATTGAATAAGTTTCCTCAGACTGAGTCGGATTGAACGCGCGGAATGTGTTTGCTCCGTCACCGTCTTCAAATAGAGTATTTTCAACTGTAGCACCGTGGATGGCGCATAAAAGGGCCGCGCCGAGGACTCCCGCAACCCCCATCATATGAAATGGATTCAGAGTCCAATTATGAAAACCTTGAAAAAATAGAATGAATCGGAAGATGGCGGCTACGCCGAAACTGGGTGCGAAAAACCAACCAGATTGCCCCAAGGGGTAAACCAAAAATACGGAGACAAAAACCGCAATTGGGGCGGAGAAAGCTATTGCGTTGTAGGGGCGTAGTTGTACGGACCTTGCAAGTTCGAATTGGCGTAACATAAAACCTATTAGAGCAAAAGAGCCGTGGAGAGCAACGAAGGTCCATAAACCTCCTAATTGGCACCAACGGGTGAAATCTCCTTGAGCTTCAGGGCCCCACAAGAGGAGCAAGGAGTGGGCCAAACTGTTAGCAGGAGTAGAGACCGCGGCAGTCAGAAAGTTGCATCCCTCCAAGTAAGAACTAGCTAATCCATGGGTGTACCATGAAGTGACAAAGGTTGTACCCGTGAACCAGCCGCCCAAAGCGAAGTAAGCAGTGGGAAACAGTAGTAGACCAGACCAACCCACGAAGACGAAACGATCTCTCCTGAGCCAGTCATCCATACTATCAAATAAATCTTTCGGCTCCTTGGAAGATTTTCCAATGGCAATGGTCATAGTCATTCCCTCACTCAGCTCCTCAAACCATTTCTGGGTTCCCCTATTTTTTTCTTAAGTTGCGACACGGTGTAGGTGTAGTTCCGTACCTTCGCGGTGAGATAAGATTAGGTCGCTACAACATTGGCCCCTCCGAGAATGGGAAGTCATTTATCGAGGCAGCGTACTCCCTACTCCCGGGAGTTACTACAGGAAAATGAGACTGGTAGATTTTTCAACCTCAGTCAGAACTTTGGGATTTTTCGACCCCCTCATCATCTTCTTTGCCTCGCTTCCAGTTTCCCCCTCCCCCTTCTCTCTTTCTCAGTTAATTTCAACTTTCGGACATCTCTTTTTTACCACTTACTTGATCCCGAGCTGATCCCGTTTTTTACGTAGTTTTCCGAGCAGTGGGTGGACCTTTCTTTTCTCCCGAGACTTTGTTAACCATTCAGCCGCATTGGAGGTACCTTGGCTTGGGAATCCGACCTAACAGAAAACGAAGTCGTTTCCCTGAATCTCTGGGGGGAGAGATACTGGAGCGGTGTGAAGAGCTTACCCACATATATCTGTAATATATGTACATATGTATATATGTGTGTGTGGTATCCACCCCCCCCCTTTTTTTTTCAAAAACTATTTTGGTACCTATTTTACCAATCCCCAGTAAAAATTGGAAGCCTTTTTATTCGATCCCAAGTAGCAGTAATGGATAATGGAATGCCGCAGCTTAATCCCGAGCAGGGGATATGCTAGAAAATTCAACATCGAACAAAGTGATTTGCTTCCTGTTTCGAACCCTAACGGCAAAATTGTTTTCATGGATTTACGAGGAGGATATGATAAATAAGAATGCTAGAGACTCAAATAACTTCTGCTAGTTATCGGAAATTATCTGCGGAAGTGGGAAGAAGTTTGCCACGTAATTTTCCTCCTCTTTTATCCAAATTGACATATAACTGTAGATATAGTTATATAGATAGATATATATTGATATTGGGAATTAATATTCAATTCCCAAAGTGAGAGTAACAAAAAAGGTTGCGACATTAAAAATTATATCCATTTGATTTTTACATATTGTAAAAGACGACACATGATTTGAATTTGGATTCGGTGTAACAAAACAATTTAAGTTGGAAATCGGGATAAAAAACGAAACAATTTAACTAAAAAATTGAATTTGGAGTCAATTCATTTGAATTTCGCACCAAGTTACGTTTTCACAAAATTGTAACTTTCTTTTTTTCCTTATTAGAAATAGTGGAAAATACAACTTTTTCTTGCATTGAGATTATGCGGACCCGGTCGTTTCTGTGAAGCTGAGACAGCTCAATCCTTGGATTTCGGACGGCTTCTTGGTTAGCCCCTTGTCGGATTTGAACCGACGGCTTACGCCTTACCATGGCGTCACTCTACCGCTGAGTTAAGGGGGCTTCAGATCATAAATAATTTTGTTTCGAGTTCTATCGGGCACACCGTTAGTTTTTGTACCGCCTCTTTCATCTTTCCCTCGCAATACGCAATATTGGAACTTGATTAACCAGAGAAAACCGATTTTGATCTAAAGGAAGAAATAGCTATTTTCCCGAATTACACACTTATATCTGGATATACACCTACAACTCCATCTATTTATAGATAGATTCATGTCCCACTGAAAAAAGAGGCTCAGAAAATGAAGTGGGAAAAAAAGTAATAATTAGGTAATTTTTATCCTATCGCGTGACGTCAACTAATCCCAATCTAAGAATTGGTAGAAAGACTTGAAGTGTATCGACCTCCGCTCTGAAGAGATAGAAACTTGATCCGTTGGTGAAACATGAAAAATGGTGAAACATGAAAAATCAATTAGTCTGAGCTCGCAGCGAAGACCAGGCACCGTACCACTCTACTAACGTGGGTAAACAGTTGATTGTTTACTTTGCGGGGACAGGATTTGAACCTGTGACCTCAAGGTTATGAGCCTTGCGAGCTACCAAACTGCTCTACCCCGCTTAGATAATGCCTTCAATGTAATTATTATACATCTCTTGAGTAATTACATTGAATATAAGTGGAAAGAACTATCTAATTCATGGGATTATACATCATTTGCAAGATAAATAGAAAAAAAAACTTTTTTTACCAACTTGATTTGGATACTCCGGGCAGCACACAAGTGTGTGCCATTTCGCGAAGTACGTGTCTAGATAAACCGAAGTCTCGATAATTGGATCTGGGTCGTCCGGTTAAGGAACACCGGCTACGGAGACGAACAGGCGCACTATTACGTGGTAGAGATTGCAATCTTTTGGAAATAGTTAGTTTATCCTGAATTGACAAACTAGTTTTAATCTGTCTTTTCAAAGATTGGCGAATGATGTCATATCTTTCCACCAATTTTTTCTTTTTCTTCTCCTTCTCAATGAGACTTTTCTTTGCCATAATTGATGAATCAGTAAGCGGGATTGAGTTATTGCGCTAAAACAAATTGAACTCGCAACCAAAAATTTATTTACCAATAACTAGAAAAGGAAGAATAAAGATCTATTTCTAATTATTGATAAATGAGTAGTCGGTCTCAAAATTAGCTAGAGTGTGGGAGATAATGGGAAGGCAAACTTGACGCGGAAATAGACAATCTGGTAGTCAACAAAAAAAAAATTAGCCAAATTTACCTGATGTAGATGCTATCAGAAAAGCTGCGTAGGTAAATATGTAACCCACGGAGAAGTGGGCTAGTCCTACCAGTCTTGCTTGAACGATAGAGAGGGCAACTGGTTTATCTTTCCAGCGTATCACGTTTGCTAGGGGTGTTCGTTCGTGGGCCCAAGCTAGAGTTTCAATGAGTTCTTGCCAGTAACCGCGCCAAGAAATTGGAAACATAAATCCAGTAGCCCACACGAGATGTCCAAATAAGAACATCCATGCCCATACAGATAAACTGTTCATACCGAAGGGGTTGTAACCATTAATAAGTTGCGAAGAGTTCAGCCATAGGTAATCCCTCAACCACCCCATTAAATATGTAGAAGATTCGTTGAATTGAGCAGCATTCCCTTGCCATAAGGTAATGTGTTTCCAGTGCCAGTAGAAGGTGACCCATCCAATGGTGTTCAGCATCCAGAAAACGGCTAAATAGAAGGCATCCCAAGCTGAGATGTCACAAGTACCGCCTCGGCCGGGACCGTCACAAGGAAAACTGTAACCAAATTCTTTTTTATCTGGCATCAATTTGGAGCCGCGCGCGTCTAATGCGCCTTTCACGAGAATCAGTGTAGTCGTATGTAAGCCCAAAGCGATGGCATGGTGAACCAAGAAATCCCCGGGCCCAATCGTTAGGAATAGCGAATTGCTGCTGTTGTTAATAGCATCCAACCAGCCGGGTAACCACAAGCCCCGACCAGCATTACTTGCCGGACTACCTGCCGAGGATAGAAGCACATCGAAACCATACAAAGTTTTACCATGAGCAGATTGAATCCATTGAGCAAATACAGGTTCAATAAGAATCTGTTTTTCCGGAGTCCCGAAAGCTAGCATCACGTCGTTGTGGACGTAGAGCCCTAGCGTATGGAACCCCAGGAATAAACTAGCCCAACTTAAGTGAGCTATTATTGCTTCTTTGTGTTCTAACATTCTCGCTAAGACGTTATCTTTATTTTGTTCAGGATCATAATCCCTAATGAAGAATATAGCTCCGTGTGCGAAGGCTCCTGCCATGATAAACCCGGCAATGTATTGATGATGGGTGTATAGCGCGGCTTGAGTCGTATAATCTTGCGCTATGAAGGCATAAGCGGGTAGGGAATACATGTGTTGTGCAACCAACGAAGTGACAACCCCCAAAGCAGCTAAAGCGAGTCCCAATTGGAAATGGAGAGAATTATTGACCGCATCGTAAAGTCCTTTGTGTCCACGGCCCAACTTACCTCCTGGAGGGATATGAGCCTCCAGAATCTCTTTCATACTGTGTCCAATACCAGAGTTAGTTCTGTACGTGTGGCCGGCAATTATAAACACAACGGCAATGGCTAAGTGGTGATGAGCAATATCAGTTAGCCACAAACTTTGAGTCTGTGGATGAAATCCGCCCAAAAAGGTTGGGATAGCTGTTCCTGCCCCTTGAGTGCTATCGAATAAATGGCTACTGGAGTCGGGATTTTGCGCATAAACACTCCACTGACCCGAGAAGAACGGTCCCAATCCCTGAGGATGCGGGGTGGCGGTCAATAAATTACCCCATCTGACATGTCCGCCCCTCGCTTCGGGAATAGCTACGTGAACTAAATGTCCCGACCAAGCCAGGGAACTCACTCCGAAGAGTCCCGAAAGGTGGTGATTGAGCCGGGATTCTGCATTTTTGAACCAAGAAATGCTTGGTTTCCATTTAGGTTGCAGATGTAGCCAGCTAGCTAGTAGGAACGAAGCAGAAATAGCTAGTAAGAAGATAGCTCCAGTATAGAGATCTTGGTTATTGCGTAGACCGATAGTGTACCACCACTGATACACGCCGGAGTAGGCAATATTGACTGGACCCGCAGCCCCTCCTCGGGTGTAGGCTTCGACAGCTGGTTGACCGAAATGAGGATCCCAAATGGCATGAGCAATTGGTCTCACATGTAATGGGTCCCGCACCCATGCTTCGAAATTGCCCTGCCAAGCCACGTGGAACAAATTTCCAGAGGTCCATAGAAAGATGATAGCTAATTGACCAGAATGAGATGCAAATATTTTTTGGTAGAGACGTTCCTCGGTAGTGTCGTCATGACTCTCGAAGTCGTGGGCAGTGGCTATACCAAACCAGATACGACGAGTAGTCGGGTCTTGGGATAGACCCCGGCTGAACTGTGGAAATCTTGATGCCGTAATGTTTCTCAAATCCTCCTAGCCATTATCCCACTGCAATGATTCTCGCCAGGAAGAACGCCCACGTCGTGGCGATTCCACCCAGAAGGTAATGAGTTACCCCCACGGCACGTCCCTGTATAATACTTAGGGCCCTGGGTTGGGTGACGGGGGCAACTCTTAATTTGTTATGAGCCCAAACAATGGATTCAATAAGTTCCTGCCAGTATCCGCGACCACTAAATAAAAACATCAGGCTGAAAGCCCAAACAAAGTGAGCCCCCAGGAATAGAAGACCATACGCAGATAACGAAGAACCATATGATTGAATGACTTGGGAAGCCTGTGCCCACAAGAAATCTCGTAACCATCCATTAATCGTTGTTGAACTTTGTGCGAAGTTTCCCCCAGTGATGTGGTTTACCACCCCCTCCTCGCTTACACCGCCCCAAACATCGGATTGCATTTTCCAGCTGAAGTGAAATATAACTACTGAAATCGAGTTGTACATCCAGAATAACCCTAGGAAAACGTGATCCCAAGCAGATACTTGGCAGGTACCTCCTCTGCCGGGACCGTCGCAGGGGAAACGAAAACCAAGATTTGCTTTGTCGGGTATTAATCGGGAGCTACGCGCAAATAAAACACCTTTCAGTAATATTGATACAGTAACATGAATCGTGAATGCATGGATGTGATGCACCAGAAAATCTGCGGTACCTAATGGAATTGGGGCCATGGCAACTTTGCCAGCTACGGCGACTAAGTCGCCGCCACCCCAGGTTAAGCTAGTACTCGACGCCGCGTTAGGCGCGGTTGATCCGGGAGCCAAGGCGTGGGTATTCTGCACCCACTGAGCAAATATCGGTTGTAATTGAATGGCAGTATCCGAAAACATATCTTGGGGACGCCCCAAGGCACTCATGGTATCATTATGGATATACAGACCGAAGCTATGGAAACCCAGGAAAATGCAGACCCAGTTGAGATGTGAAATTATTGCATCGCGGTGCCGAATAACGCGGTCTAGCAGATTGTTGTATTGGGTAGTTGGATCGTAATCTCTTACCATAAAAATAGCCGCATGTGCAGCTGCGCCAACTACTAAAAACCCCCCTATCCACATGTGATGTGTAAACAAGGAAAGTTGTGTGGCATAATCGGTGGCCAAGTAAGGATACGGGGGCATCGCATACATGTGGTGGGATACAATAATTGTTAAAGAACCTAGCATGGCAAGATTGATTGCTAATTGAGCATGCCACGAACTCGTTAGAATCTCGTAGAGACCTTTGTGGCCTTCACCCGTGAAAGGGCCTTTATGAGCTTCCAAAATTTCTTTTGTGCTATGTCCGATACCCCAGTTGGTTCTGTACATGTGACCAGCTACCAAAAAGAGGACGGCAATGGCTAAATGGTGATGTGCGGTATCGGTCAGCCACAAACCCCCCGTTACTGGATTCAACCCCCCTCGAAAAGTCAAAAAATCTGAATATTCTGACCAATTTAGAGTAAAAAATGGGATCAGTCCTTTCGCAAAACTCGGATATGCCTGGGCTATAAGATCGCGATTGAGAATGAATTCGTGAGGAAGGGGTATTTCTTTGGGGTCAATCCCTGCATCTAATAGTTGGTTAATCGGCAGTGAAACATGGATCTGATGTCCCGCCCACCCTAGAGATCCCAACCCCAATAGACCTGCCAAATGGTGATTTAGCATTGATTCAACGTTTTGGAACCAAGCTAGTTTCGGGGCAGCTTTATGGTAGTGAAACCAACCGGCGAAAAACATTAATCCGGCAAAAATTAAAGCACCCACAGCTGTGCAATAGAGCTGCAACTCATTAGTTATTCCCGAAGCTCGCCAAAGTTGAAAAAATCCAGACGTTATCTGTACACCCTGAAACCCTCCACCTACATCTCCATTGAGTATTTCTTGACCCACTATTGGCCAAACAACCTGGGCACTAGGTTTCACATGAGTGGGATCATTCAGCCATGCCTCATAGTTGGAAAAACGGGCCCCGTGGAAGTACATGCCACTCAACCAAATGAAAATAATGGCTAGCTGACCAAAATGGGCACCAAATATTTTACGGGATATATCCTCTAAATCATTGGTATGGCTGTCGAAGTCGTGGGCATCAGCGTGTAGGTTCCAAATCCATGTGGTGGTACTGGGACCCTTAGCCAAATTTCTCGAGAAATGTCCGGGTTGGGCCCATCTCTCGAAAGAGGTTTTTACGGGATCCTTCTCCACCATAATCTTGACTTCTGGTTCTGGCGAACGAATAGTCATCGGGACTCTCCTCTCTTCGGGCAAGGGATAACAACAACCTACCAACGGAAGATACGAAACTTCCAAGAACTAGAGTTTTTACCAGCATGTAGTAATCTACTCCCTTTTCTGTTGAGTCTGAAACTCGAGCAGCTGCTGTAAAGAAGTTATGCAGGGTAGGCATTTGATGGCATTATTACACGATTCCATAGTGCCTAATGGACTTGATAAGATCGATCCTCCGTTCGATGGGGGGGGGGTCGGCAAAAAAAAAGCAAGAATTTTTCTCTATTAACTCTATTTGTTAACCTTTTTGTGTCATGCCGCCCTATCCCCCCCCCCCCCACTAATTAATTAAACGAAGAAGAGCGTCCTGTAATTTTTAACCAATTCTGTGCTTCGGTGTAATTATCGGGGGAAGGTGCTATTGCCTGCTTCCAATACTCAGCAGCTTGGTCAAACCAAGCTTCCGAAATCTCCAAATTTCCTTGGTTAATGGCCTGTTCTCCTCGATCAGAATAGGTAGTTTAGTTATCTCCCAACCCCCTCCTTTAGAACCGAACTTGGGGGTTTCCCACCTCATACGGCTCGGACAACTCCGTTACTGGCTTATTGTTCCCTAATCAAGAAATAGGGATTACTTTTGAACTTTGGAGGAACTAAGAATAGTCAGGTTTCTGATTTCATCCGTCTTGGATAAAATTTTTTCCGTACTCCCAGAAACAGGAGGAAAGGAGTAATAACCTCCTTCGGCACTAACTACCCCATCTCAAACTGGATTTTCTTCCTAATTAAAAAAAATTTCTTTTAGGATTTGATACTACACCGTGGTCCGTTACTTATTCCTTTTTCAATCGTCTCTACTACAAAGACAAACTGTATAACTTATTTAATGGACCAATCTCATTGTATCGACCCAGATTTTCAATGACGAATCTTTGCGATGCTTCATCCTTCGATTCAGTCAGTTATCCATGAGACAGTTAGGCTACCTTCCTCTTTCAAACCCGGATTGCTTTAAAAGAGGCCGAATCCCGCAGCTCGAGGCAGCTCCCGTTCGGAAGTATGCTTGGGGGAAGCCCTTTTGTTGGTTGAGTAATTATGAACCAGAGAATCCTGAAGCGCAGGTAGTCGCACGTGGTGACAGATCACAGCCATGTTATTAAAAGCTTGTGGCGAGGAAGAATTCCGCTCCGGTGCTTGAAAGTAGTATTCCAAAGCTCTTGCATGTTTCCCGTTACTTGTATGAGTGAGGCCTATATTATGAAGTATGTAGCTTCGATCATAAGAGTCAATCTCTAAACGCATGGCTTTGTAGTAACTTCATGAAGCTTCTGCATATTCTCCTTCAGATTGGGCCGACATCCGTTACGGTTGCTTCTACAAATAAGCCCCGCTTCGAAACCGTACGTGAGGTTCTCAACTCATACGGCTCTTCCCGCTCGATTCGCGAGAGAAGAGAGTAGCACTCGAAATTACCTAATTATTTATACTCTCGATTTGAAACTAAGCGGGGGTTAGTGTGTCGCGAAACCGGTATCTAACCATCCTTCTCGCAAAAGATTTATTTGAGGCGGTTGCGTCATTTCCTTACGGTAACAACAAATCCCTTGGCAATTTATTCGTTCCCAACGTTTCATTTCTCGAGGGATTATTCACTTCAGCAATCTCCGATGATTTTAGGGGTATCCGAGCTGCAAACGGGATGGATGTTTGTCGCCCCAATCGCTATTGGTCGTTACCGCGACTTCGAAGTTCTCGAAAATAGGCGATATCTGTCGAAACCAGAAATTGTCGTAGATTTTGTATTGCCGATTCCTCCATGTAGTGCCCGCCCCCTCCTCGTGCTTACCCATGAAATCACCATGTATTACACATCAAATTATGGATTTAACCTCTTGCTTACTTGATATCAAAATCCATGGGAAGTGGCAGCCGTAGCTTCCGAGGCTGCATCAATCGTGGATACGCGACCGAAGGGTTCGTTCGGCAATCGAAACACACCCCTAAAAAATGTGGGCTTGTCGAAGCTGTCATTTTATTTTCAATTTTTATTGAAAATTGCTAAATAGCTTGCCTTATCGAATCGCACCATCCCTATAATATGTAGAAGCTTCCCTTTCTCTCTTAGTAGTAGGTAGGATTTGCGATGAAATATCCGCTAGAATTGTGAAAGTTTTGTCGATAAAATTGTCATTTCTTTGAGATCTAGGCGTAATCAATTTCAACTCCTTGTTTTTTTTTTGCACCGCACTTGTTACTAGTCCATTAATTTATATTGCGAGGAAGAAGAAGTATCTTAGACGATAATATAAGAAAAGAAGGTGGTAAAGTGACAAATTGCGTTGAATATTTATTTCTTGTTTGATTTGTATTTCAGAAAAGGTGTTTCCAACTTTCAACTACTATTAACAAGTCACTTGTCACTTCACTACCTAAATCCCTAAAATATGTCAAATAATTGAATTGATGAACCCCAGGAAGGGTGGCTGAGCGGTTTAAAGCGTAGCACCGGAAATGCTAAGTAGATTTCTAGCTACCGAGGGTTCAAATCCCTCCCTTTCCTTTCTCTATTTTTACCTACTCGAGGTTATTTACCCCTTCCCCATCGGAATCTATCTAAATTGCCGATTTGAAAAAGACGGGCTGGAGTCGGGGTTTCAAATTCAGATACTTCGTGTACTAAATTAATTTGCTCAGAAGTAGAATATTTCTACGAAGTAAATTATTACGACTTAATTTTTGCCCCAAAAAAAGAACAAGCTAGATCAAAAAACTTTTGCCATTTCCTAAGTAATCTGCTTATTGAATTTCATCACATTCAAGTCTTTCGCTTAGGTTTTCATTGCTCCAATTTTTCTGATTAATTTTTTCGATTAAACTATTAATTTAATAAATGATCACTAAGCTTTGCGGGAGTAATACTCAACAACTAACAATTCATTTATATTCAAATTGACGGATTCTCGACTAGCGATACGATTAACCAATCCTGTTGGCCTGTTGCCTTCGGATAGAGAAACAGCCAAGTGATCCGGTGGGTTGTCCCCTCCGGGAAACTTACCCCCCAGTGCATTACAGGAAGTTGGTCGATTTCGAACAGTAATAATATCTCTCGGCTTACGGCGATAACTTGGTATATCTACAATACGATTGTTCACTGAAATATGTCTGTGATTAACTAACTGTCTAGCGGCTGGAATTGTGGAAGCCATACCTAAGTGAAAAATCACATTGTCTAGACGCATCTCGAGTAATTGCAGTGGTACCTGGCCCGTTGAACCCTTAGTTTTTCTAGCGATACGCACGTATTTTAGTAGTTAGCGTTCCGTCAATCCATAATTGAAACGTAATCTTTGTTTGGCCTCCAAACGCACGCAAAATTGAGAAATTTTTTTCGAAGCTGATTGATCGGTAGCAACTCGAAATTCTCCCAAGTTGGGTGTTTCACCCTTACCCGTAAACCCCGGTAAATTCTTTAGACGACGTATCAATTTCAGGCGAGGTCCTCGGTAGCGAGACATGGAAACTCCTTTTCTGTAAACGTTTTCTAGTTAGATAAGAAACTTATGGAATCAGCGCGGGGATACTACCTATTATTGCCGAGTTGGCGAAAAAACTAGAAGTCAGTCAAAATTGATATCTGTGGCAATCATAACATATGAATAGGAACTAACAAATATTCAATTTGTTATCAACAATTGAGGAATGAATCGGAGTGAGGTAGGCAAAGGCTATCGGCGATTCGTAATGCCAGATGAAGACGTTATAGCATATCCATTTACATAAAAATTTTGTCAGAAAAAAAAATCAAACTGATCGACAAACATATTGCCTCAAATAGTGCATTCATATATACTTCTATAATAGAAACTCAGCTTTTAAGAAGCAATTAACTCGCCGTTAACAAGTTCAATTACACATATTTCTCTATTTAAGACATAATAGCAAAAAGAAAAGTTTTTTTTTCTTCCTCGCTAGTTAAAAGCTTACTAGATACGAGAGAAGTGTGTAGACAAAATATCGTCAACCTAGGCTAGGCAGATTAGTAGTTGTAGGCACGCCAAAAGTTTTCACACAGCTACAATTTCGTGGTTATCTATTACAATCTCGTGGTTATCTATTTATTCCTGTCAGTTCGTTGGGGCCTAAAGGGTGGGGATATGGCGGAATGGTAGACGCAGCGGACTCAAGCAGATTGAGCCTGGGTATGGAGACATATCAAGTGGCAGCCCCCAGATTCAGGGAAACCTGGGACCATTTATCGGGCAATCCTGAGCCAAATCTTTGATTAATCAAATGAATTTCGGACGATGAGACGAGATAGGTACAGAGACTCGATGGGGGCCATTCGAACGAGTGATTTGTTAGTTACTAGTTCTCGGAATAACTGAATATAGAACTATTTTGTTTGATTAACTTCATGAGGTAAATTGTATAGGTATAAGACTGAGACTTAGTAAAGAAATAAATTTTTACTTCTTTTGTTTGAACTTGGACGTAAATCCCTCGGTTTGAGGAAGCATTCAGTCACAAAATCGCGATAATTTATTCTTCATTCCTTAGTAATAAAACACTAGTAATAAAACACTAGTAATAAAACACTAGTAATAAAACACTAGTAATAAAACACTAGTAATAAAACACTAGTAATAAAACACTAGTAATAAAACACTAGTAATAAAACACTAAGGAGACTCTCTTTACTACAAGCTAATCCACATATTTATATCCTATATATTGTAGGATCCCACTTCATTTCGACAAAAACTGTTAAACAAGCGAGCCGGTAACGAGAAACGATACTTTCGTGAATGGAGGTAGAGTCCCATTCTACGCACCTAGTTAGGAATAAGAAGTAGCAGCGCAAGTTGCAGTAGAACGAAAATCCGTTGGTTTTTCAGGACCGTGAGGGTTCGACTCCCTCTATCCCCAACGAGACAATTTAGTTAACCCATTTTCAGGTTGTTTGGATCCACATAATTTGTTCAGAAACAAAATACGGAAACCACTTTAACCTTTTCTGCGTGGTCTTTTGAAAACGATTTGCAAGTGAGCCATTCAGGCTTTTAATATGCATGAATGGCTCAACCTAGCCCTCCCCCCCATAATTTATTGACTACAAGCGATATTGTATTAAACATCTCGATAGAAGCGAGATCAACGATTTGACTAGGTGAAAAACTAGAGTTGAAAAATATACTTAACTGATTTCTATTCTAACTAACTTCTATCCGTAAATGATTTGGCCGAGATAGCCGAGATAGCTCAGTCGGTAGAGCAGAGGACTGAAAATCCTCGTGTCACCAGTTCAAATCTGGTTCTTGGCATATAAATGGTTTAGGGGGTAGGCCAAACCAGATTCTGTATTACACAGAATCAATTCTGAAGAAGCTGTATCTTAGAAACTGGGCGGGTCATTTGCATTTGGGAGCTCTGCTTGGTAGCCGTAGATAGCTTCGATAAAAATTAGACGGTAAGGACGGTTTGGGAGATGAGTTTATACTTCAGGTGAGGCCAGTTTTTTATTTTTACTTCATACGATTTAGTAGGCATCCTGCAACTCATAGAAGTTGGGTACGACGTAATCCTTACGTAGGGGCCACCCTACCCAACTTTCAGGCATCAGTATACGCCTAAGGTGCGGATGACCCTGATGTATTATTCCCAACATATCATAGGATTCGCGTTCTTGGAGATCGGAACTTTTCCAAACCCAGTAAACCGAAGGTATTCTAGGGTTTTCTCTCGGAACAAAGATTTTTATACACACTTCCTCGGGTTGATCCGGCTGATCCCGCATCTGTGTCAGATGATATACACTGACTAGAGATCCTCCTGGCGTCGAGTCGTAGGCACATTGGGAACGCAGGTAGTTGAAACCGTAAGCATATGGAGCGACAGCTACAGACAACCACTCCTCCGACTTGACTTGCAAAGTCTCGACACCCCTATAATCATAACCCAAAGGTCGATGGAAAAACTTATGTCTAGTTGACCAAGCGGATAAGCGACCCCGCGTCTCGATATTGAATTTACCTTCATTGATAGCGTTCATATTGGTTGATACCTATTTCTTCTCCTCACTCATTTATGAAATGAAATCTAGTTATTTATCTACCTTTCATATTTATTTTTCAGATTTATCTTTAAGCTTTTGAAAGTTTTCTGAAAAACTATTTAATAACAAATTCGTATCACAATTAGTTAATTCTTGATTGTATTCACCTATATGGATGCTAGGTACAAAGCGAAATCGATGATTTAGACTGGGGTATTTCGTTCGGGTGGGACAGGAAGCCCGATCTACAGAATTTTCCCTAGCAATTTTCTTACGTAGTTTTGTTACGGCATCAATAATAGCTTCGGGTTTGGGTGGGCAACCCGGCAAATAAATATCGACGGGAATTGATTTGTCTACCCCGCGAACGGTACTGTAGGAATCTGTGCTAAACATGCCCCCCGTAATGGTGCAAGCTCCCATAGCGATTACATACTTCGGATCAGGCATTTGCTCGTAGAGTCTTACTAGGGACGGGGCCATTTTCATGGTTACAGTACCGGCGGTGACAACTAGGTCTGCCTGCCTAGGACTGGATCTGGGTACTAGACCGTACCGGTCAAAATCAAATCGTGAACCAATTAGGGAAGCGAATTCGATGAAGCAGCAGCTGGTGCCATATAGAAGTGGCCACAAACTGGAAAGTCTGGACCAGTTGGAGAAATCACTGATATTAGCTAAAATAATTGAATTTGACACAACCCATTCAGGGAGCGGAGGCTCAACCGAATTGAGGGGGATACCTACACCGCGGGGTTCGACTCCCTCTCTGCCGCCTCCAACCGAATATTTGGAAGTTGACACCATTCCGATGCTCCTTTTCGCCATGCGTGAATCAAACCAATTACTAGTATAAAAATGAAAATGATCACTTCGATGAAAGCAAATAGTCCCAATTCCCTAAAAGATACAGCCCAGGGATAAAGAAATACGGTTTCGACGTCGAAGACCGTGAAAACCAAAGCAAACATATAATAACGTATTTGAAATCGAATCCAAGTATTTCCCTTCGGTTCAATGCCTGATTCGTAACTTGTTAACTTTTCTGGCCCTTCCCGAGTGGGAGCAACTAATCTGGAAATCGAAGAAGCTAAGTAGGGAATAGATATAGATACCAGCAGGAAAATCCAGAAGGACTCATATTGGTGGAGCGAAAACATTTGCATATTTCCTTCGCCTCAATTTCTTTTTTTTTTCTTAATTTAGTTGATAAATTTGGAACTAGATGAAATGGTGTCGAACTGGGGCAGGCCGATTGGCAAGCAATCGTTGTCTCGCCATACCGTAGGAGGTTTAGCACGTAGAACCTCTTCAGGGAAGTTAATTAAACTTTTAGTTTGATTATACTGGCAGTTACCCTATCAATAAGAGAGGGTGAAAAAGAAAAAGCGTTAGTCTTTTATTTTTGAAAATGGAGATGTCGCATCTATAGTAGAAAAATCGAGTGATTTTCAAACTTCAACAATTCTCTTGTGCATTCTACTTCATACTTTTCAGACCCAGTTATTGACTAACTGCGTCAAAGAACTGACGTATCTTTTCTCCTGAAGAGGAGAAAATGAGATTAGTAATTTAGATGTGATAATATAATCATTTAAGTAGACAACTCAGATTGGGTAGGTATATGGTGTGTCAGCAACCTCCTATTCCTTCTCGGTTTCAAGTTAGGACTATACGGATTCGAACCATAGACACTCTCGATCATGCAGATCAGAATATGGAAAAAACTTTCCCGAACTGCTTGGCGAACCCAACATGCCGCTTTTATGGTATAGGGCTCTCTCACCAGCTGCTCCCCAATTTAGTTGGAAAAAACAGACAATTGCTGATGCACCAACCTCGTTTTTAGTCGGAAAAACAGAGGGGGGTTCCATACGCCCAAGCTATTTTTTGCAAAAAGTTTTTTGAGAAACTCCATAAGTTAAAATTAACTGAATCAAACAATTCCGAAGTATCTTGAAAAGCTTACTAACATTGCGTTGACACAGGTTTGATTTTGAGGATACAGGTCCGCCTCGCAATATCAAATATTCCCTGTCGCTTTGAAAAAGTATACGAGACTCTCTACACCTGAAGGTTCGCGAGACGAAGAAGAGATCTGGCCCGGGGTCTTCGCCTCGTCCCCACCAAATTATAGCATTGGATAAACCAATTACTAATCATATCAACTTTTAGGAGTTGACTTCCTTTGGTCAACCTATCTGTCATGCCACCGTACCTTTGTACCCCTCATTGTGAGTTGGACAAAGAATTATCATGCAGAGTTTTGCACGAGTCGTTGATTTTCGACGAACCTTCTCAATAGAAAACATCGGCGCACGTGTAAACGAGGCGCTCCACCGCTGAGCTATAGCCCTTGATACATCCGATCATATATGAAAGAATTTCATCAGTATCAATTAATTTCTGTCAAGTCAACAAATCAATTTGAAAAAAAAAAATATCTCTATCTATACATAGATGGCATCAAATACTTATTAAATGGTGAAACATGCAGTTGCGTATAGCTACTTCTTAGGGTATAGTGAAAATACGGATATATGTGATATGCCAGTCACACACCTGGGTAAGAAGTGGCATAGGATAAACTAAATTAAATTACTGGCGGCCTACTTGACTCAGCGGTTAGAGTATCGCTTTCATACGGCGAGAGTCATTGGTTCGAATCCAATAGTAGGTAAAACCTACTAGATACCACTGATTTAATCATCAGTGGTATCTAATAAGTTTTACTGTATATGAGACACATCAAGGGTTTCTGTGCGTACCGCAAGTACCGCAAATGGGATTATCACCAGACTATTCACTTAGCCCTTTCGGTCGCAGAAGAAGGTGCGTTAAGCAACATTTGAGGCTTCTAGCCTGGCCTTCGCTCTTTTGAAGGCCAAGTTAGCTTCTATTACTCGTTTCTTGCCTCCTGCTTTAGCTGAGTCAGCTTGAGCCGTCTGAAAGGTTCTTCGAGCTTCGTCGGGATCAATTTCGGCAGCTCTCTCCGCTTCGTTTACTAATATTGTCACCTGATTATTATCTATCATGGCAAAGCCGCCCATCGGTGCCATTGCAGACCACTGCCCATCATGACGTATTTTTGAAACTCCCATATCCAAAGCTGTAAGAAGTGGAGCATGGTTGGGTAATATACCAATCTGACCACTACTAGTGGATGGAACAATTTCCCAAACCTCGGAATTCCACACTATTCGATTAGGAGCCATAACGCGGAGATTCAAAGCCATCTCTTTTATTGACCCTCCACTTGTAAAGCCACAGCTTTTGCGGCAGCTTCGTCGATATTGCCAACCAAATAAAAAGCTTGTTCGGGAAGATTATCCAACTCTCCAGAAAGAATCATTTGAAATCCCTTAATGGTTTCCGATAAACTGACGTATTTACCCGGAGATCCGGTAAAAACTTCCGCTACAAAAAAAGGTTGCGACAAGAAACGTTCTATTTTTCTAGCCCTAGCTACCGTCAGGCGATCTTCTTCGGATAACTCGTCTAGTCCAAGAATAGCTATAATATCTTGAAGTTCTTTGTAACGTTGCAAAGTCTGCTTAACTCCCTGTGCTGTGTCGTAGTGCTCCTCACCCACAATCCAAGGCTGCAACATAGTCGAGGTCGAATCCAGCGGATCTACAGCTGGATAAATACCCTTTGCCGCTAATCCTCTTGAAAGCACGGTAGTGGCGTCTAAGTGTGCAGATGTCGTGGCAGGAGCCGGGTCAGTCAAATCATCCGCAGGTACGTAAACAGCTTGAATGGAAGTTATTGATCCCTCCTTAGTGGAAGTAATTCTTTCCTGTAATGATCCCATTTCTGTACCAAGGGTCGGTTGATAACCCACGGCAGAAGGCATCCTACCCAGTAACGCCGAGACCTCCGATCCCGCCTGGACAAAGCGGAAAATATTGTCAATAAATAGGAGTACATCTTGTTTGTTAACGTCTCGGAAGTATTCTGCCATTGTCGGAGCGGTTGAGCCAACTCTCATACGAGCTCCCGGTGGTTCATTCATCTGACCATAAACCGAAGCTACTTTCGATTCCGAAATATTTTGTTCATTAATAACTTTTGATTCTTTCATTTCCATGTAGAGGTCATTACCTTCACGTGTACGTTCTCCTACCCCGCCAGATACGGATACACCTCCATGAGCTTTCGCAATATTATTGATTGATTCCGTAATAAGAACCGTCTTTCCAACTCCAGCCCCACCAAGTAAACCGATTTTTCCGCCTCTCCGGTACGGAGCCAAAAGATCCACAACCTTTATACCCGTTTCAAAAATTGATAATTTGGTATCCAATTGGGTAAATGCTGGGGCGGGCCTGTGAATTGGAAATGTCGCACTACTTCGCACGGGACCCAAATTATCTACGGGTTCACCGAGGACGTTAGATATTCGGCCGAGAGTAGTTTCACCAACGGGAACACTGAGGGGGGCTCCCGTATCGACAGCACCCATACCTCTCGTCAAACCGTCTGTGGCACTCATAGCTACGGCTCTCACCTCATTATTACCTAATAATTGTTGAACCTCGCAAGTAACATTAATCTGCTGACCTGCTGGATTTTGTCCCTTGACTATTAGTGAGTTGTAGATATTGGGCATCTCCCCCGGGGAGAAAGCCACATCCAACACTGGTCCAATGATCTGAGTGATGTAGCCCACATTTTTTTCCACCAATTCAGAAATTTCGAAGGAGAGAGAACTGGTTTTCATAACTATACTACTTCGGTGTATTATCTTTATTTGATTACTGAATCGATAGAAATATTTTGTATTTTATCGTCGAGTGGTCGATAGCGGAGAAGAGGTCATCCGTTCCCTTCCTACCCACTGCCCCTTATTTCAATTTGTTTCGCAAATGTAGCTATAAGTAAATGGATGGGGGGGGGTAAACCGCACTGCGAATAAAGCAGACTCTTTCTTTTGCTTCGTATACGATCAAGAGACTGCTAAAATTGATCTGTGCTCTATCCATTGAATTTTCATTGTTAGGATGCGCGTTCTATTCTGTTCCAAACAAGATTGACCACCAAAAACGAGGGGTTGGTAATTATTTGGTTCGTATTCTACTGACTAGTCTAACCACGAAGATATTCCCGAGTCAATGTATTGGGATGAGGCAGAATGCTGCTTCCTAAGCAGTTTTTGCAAGAAAACAGATTGATTAGTTGCACCCCGCGCGATACGCGGTATAAAATGATAATGTTCCATGTCTGAGATGGAATTTTGACAGGTATAAGTATAAGTATCGCGCGCGGGTTGAACTATATCTACTTCGCGTTTCATATCGAAATACTCTACCTATGCCGAGCAGATCTCATCTTTGCAAGATTTACTAATTTAGTCATAGGGAGGAACAAACCCATGTCACCACAAACGGAGACTAAAGCAGGTGTTGGATTCAAAGCTGGTGTCAAAGATTATCGATTGACCTATTACACCCCCGAATACAAGACCAAAGATACCGATATCTTAGCAGCCTTCAGAATGACCCCACAACCCGGAGTACCGGCTGAGGAGGCCGGAGCTGCGGTAGCTGCGGAATCCTCAACGGGTACGTGGACCACTGTATGGACAGATGGGTTGACCAGTCTTGACCGTTACAAGGGCCGATGCTACGACATCGAACCCGTCGCCGGGGAAGAAAACCAATATATCGCGTATGTAGCTTATCCTTTGGATCTATTCGAAGAAGGTTCCGTCACTAATTTGTTTACCTCTATCGTAGGTAATGTTTTTGGATTTAAGGCTCTACGCGCTTTACGCCTGGAAGACCTTCGAATTCCTCCTGCTTATTCTAAAACTTTCATTGGACCGCCTCATGGTATTCAGGTCGAAAGGGATAAACTGAACAAATACGGACGTCCTTTATTGGGATGTACAATCAAGCCAAAATTAGGTCTGTCTGCTAAAAATTATGGTAGAGCCGTCTACGAATGCCTTCGCGGTGGACTTGATTTCACAAAAGATGATGAAAATGTGAATTCTCAGCCATTCATGCGTTGGAGAGATCGCTTCCTATTCGTAGCAGAAGCTCTCTTCAAATCCCAGGCTGAAACAGGAGAAATCAAAGGGCATTACTTAAATGCTACTGCAGGTACGTGTGAGGAAATGTTGAAGAGAGCTGTTTTCGCTAGAGAGTTGGGTGCACCAATTGTCATGCATGACTACCTGACCGGAGGGTTTACCGCAAATACCAGCTTAGCTTTTTACCGTAGAGACAATGGGCTGCTTCTTCATATTCACCGTGCGATGCATGCTGTGATTGATAGGCAACGAAATCACGGTATACATTTTCGTGTATTGGCCAAAGCATTACGCATGTCCGGTGGGGATCATATACACGCCGGAACTGTAGTAGGTAAACTAGAGGGCGAGCGAGAAGTAACCCTGGGTTTCGTCGATTTACTTCGCGACGATTACATTGAAAAAGATCGTAGTCGTGGTATCTATTTCACACAAGATTGGGTATCTATGCCGGGTGTACTCCCCGTAGCTTCGGGGGGTATCCACGTCTGGCACATGCCTGCTCTAACCGAAATCTTCGGGGACGACTCTGTATTACAGTTCGGTGGAGGAACCTTGGGACATCCTTGGGGAAACGCACCTGGTGCGGTAGCCAACCGAGTCGCATTAGAAGCTTGCGTACAGGCTCGTAATGAGGGTCGTGACCTCGCTCGTGAAGGTAATGAAATTATTCGCGAAGCTTGTAAGTGGAGTCCAGAATTGGCTGCCGCATGCGAGATATGGAAAGCAATCAAATTTGAATTTGATACAATTGATACGTTGTAAATGGAGTAAATAGATTGGAATTTTGGTAGCTAGTTGCTACTGGCATCCGTTCCAAAACAGTTGCGAGACATACCAGGAGTATCGGGAAGGAAGGAGTTAATCTCCCCCATACTCCTAATATAACTAGCGCGATACCGTAGTAAGGTTGGTTAATTAATGATGGAAACTAGGAAACACATAGTTTCGAAATGTGAATCCGGGGGTTCGAATCCCTACCAACTCGTATTGAGAAATTACGAGATGTGAATGAGTAGTCTGAAGTTAAATCCAATGTTTCATGTTTATTTAAAATATCTTCATCTTGTTTAGTTTTATAGCATATTGTCTCGTTTGTTTCGTTGGATAATAGAAATCGAACACTTACAATACGATTGATTCGATAGATAACTAGTCAATTATTAATTATTTATTGGATCCCCGAGCTTGGATTTGGTCCCAATTTGTCTATACTTAGAGAAAAAAAGTTCGCTATATCATGAGAAATTTATTTGAAATTTATTTCTTCCACGAGCTAAATAGAAACAACAGATGAGGAGATTCTTACGTCTGTAACAAATTGGTTTGAAGATAAGCGCAAATTTGGTGGATTGATTGGAGCTTTTCCCGAAGAAGCTACCAGAGGCTCTATTTCAAATGAAAAAGAAAGAGAGAAGCGGATAAGTGTTAACACGAATAGAGGATTATGGGCTCGACGCGATAACTGCGGAAACATGCTTTATGTAAAATTTTTGAAACAGAATAGAAGTGTTTGTGAAGAACGCGGTTATCATCTTTCAATGAATAGTATGGAAAGGATCGAACTTTTGATTGATCGTAACACATGGATTCCCATGGATGAAGACATGACTACAAAAGATGTTTTAGATTTCTCCGACGAGGATTCTCACCAAAATCGTGTAGCCATTTCTCAAGAAAAAACGGGTTTAACCGACGCTATTCAAACAGGTATGGGATATTTAGATGGAACACTTATTGCACTTGGTGTTATGGACTTCCATCTCATGGGAGGAAGTATGGGATCCGTTGTGGGTGAAAAGATTACTCGTCTAGTTGAATATGCCACGGATAAGTCTTCGCCATTAGTCCTAATTCGTGCTTCTGGGGGAGCGCGTACGCAAGAAGGAACGTTGAGCTTGATGCAAATGGCTAAAATTTCTTCCGTCTCACAAATTCATCAAGTTCGAAAGAAATTACTTTATGTATCGATTCTTACCTATCCAACCACGGGGGGTGTTACCGCCAGTTTTGGCATGTTGGGGGATATAACTATTGCCGAGTCCAAAGCGTATACAGCATTTGCTGGTAAAAGGGTAATTGAATAAACATCGCGTCAAAAGATACCTGAGGGCTTTCAAGCAGCTGAGTCTTTATTTGATAATGGGCTACTTGATTCGATCGTTCCACGTAATCTCTTGAAGGGCGTTTTGGGTGAAATATCTGAACTTCATTCATCAGCTCCTTATAAAAAAAATTGAATTTGTTCCGAATTTTTTTTTTTTACTTCTGAATCGGTCACGTCTTACCCCCCCCCCCCCTTACCAATAGATAGAGAAACTATCGCCATCTCCGTCTTATTTTTGTACAACAATAAGTTTGTTGGATCTTCTGGTTTCCGCGTACTTGCACCCTCCCTGATAGACCCCCAAAAAGAAAAATCCAAATTATATTACTCTACTGGAAGCCTGGAAACCCCTTTTCTTTATGGAACAAAAGGAATATCATTAGATATTAGAAAGAAGAACGAAACAGAGATATATGATTATATAAATAGATTTCTTTTTTTCTTTATTGTAGTTGAGGTAATTTCATCATGGCAGCATCTTATCTACCCTCTATTTTTGTACCCCTAGTCGGTTTGGTGTTTCCAGCAGTTACAATGGCTATCTCATTTCCATATATCGAGCGGGATGAAATCCTCTAACTTCTGTTTTATTTCCTGCAGATGGAGTAAGCTGCTCGGTGACTTTCTGATATCAACTGAATTTGAAATCTAGTCTGAATGACTACTTAATAGAGATGAATTCCCTTTTTCTTGGCGGCGGTTATCTTATCCCTTTTTAAGTCCCCAATAATCTCAGGAATGTCGACCTAATCAATCTATGTCTCATTATCATTTCATATAAAAATGAGATATAGATTGATTTTTTGTTAACAAATGTGTTACTTGTAGGTAACTACCCTATATAATTGAACTCCATTTTAGTACTTTTAAATAGAGATATATCAAGAATAAGCGGAAGTAATGGACTGTAGAAAAAATAGGGAAAGTGAGTTTGATGATAAAATGACTAATCCATTTATTATGCAATCTGTGAGGAAATAGTAATGAATTGCCGTTCCAAATGGATCCAAGTAGATTTTATAAAAGGTTCCCGTACAATTGCTAATTTATGTTGGGCCTGTATCCTTGTCTGTGGTGCAACGGGTTTTCTACTAGTGGGATTTTCTAGCTGCGTCGGCGAAGATCTGATCCCCGGACTTTCATCCGAACACATCGTTTTTATTCCACAAGGTATTGTAATGTGTTTCTACGGGATTGCAGGCCTCTTTCTCGGGCTGTATTTATGGTGTACTGCGTTTCGGAACGTGGGGGGCGGATACAATTTGTTTGATAAACGAGAAGGATTCCTTTCTCTCTTTCGGTGGGGCTTTCCCGGAACTAATCGCCGCATCTGCATTCGACTCGTACTGAAAGATGTAGAAGCGGTTGGATTGGGAAGTAGGGAAGGCTTTTACCCGCGTCGGATTCTTTACCTGAAAGTGAGGGGTCGTCAAAATATTCCACTAACTAGGATCGGTGAAAGTTTAACCTTAGGAGATATGGAAGAAAAAGCCGCCGAACCTGCTCGTTTCCCGCGTGTATCGATTGAAGGTTTTTAAAATTTACTGAATTTCATAACTAGATGATTTATAAAGGAATGTAAGGCTACTGGAGCGACGAGAAAATAAATTCGAGGGGGAGGGGTTCAAGGAAGAAATAGCCTAGTTACAACAATGTAACCGATTAGTCTAATACTTCGTTTATTCCTCTTTCCTGATTGATAGATAGTTTAATATATGCGATTACATTGCTGGAAACAAAAAATTATTCGATGGTTTCTTAGTACTCCACATCGTTCCTCGGATAGAGCTTATGAGGCTAGTAAGCAACTACAGTCCGACTCCCCACTTTTTGTGCGGGTAGAATTATCCCCTTCGACACCGGGAAATTTGTTGCGGGCCACGGCAGCGCCCACAGATATGGCATCCAGTAAATCTAGATATCTAATATATTGTAGTCTCTTAGAGCACAGATTTAGTATATCTCTTCTGGGAATGCGGAGAGACCTGAGACTTCTCTTTGGGACAAAACTCCTCCGATTGCCTCCGCCTGGGTGTCATCGCGCAAACAATTCTTTGATAAAAAATTGCTTGAATATTTTTTTGCCGAACCTTCCAGATATTCTTATTTTCCGAGATATATCTTCAAACTCTTGCCGAAATTGTTACATGAATGGTGAAACAGTCGATAGACGTAGAAAGTTTGTTGGCCTCGCAGAAGATAAATTGAAAAATGATTTTCCCTCTCGCATCCCTTACAAGTTGAATAATATAGAAGAAATAAATAGGAAATTAGCTTGGATTGAAGCGACTTCAAATGAGTTCGATGCTAGAAGAGCACGTTGTTCCATAATCCCCCCCCCACTTCAAACCACCAAAAAAGTGATTGGAAAATCATTTAATTATGAATCAACAAAATTTCCGTCGGCCTATGAGTCAATTAATTTGGTGCCTCGTTCTGTAACTCGCACCCTATCCAGGTTCGGGGCGGAATTGACAAATCAATCAAGTGTGTTGGTACATAATGATTTTGACTTAACTAGAAACCAAGCATTAGTTTCCCTTAAATATGTTGGGTTTTTTCTGCTTCTCCCTCTCACGATTCCAATCAGTTTAAGAAATTGGTTTTTAGAGTCTTGGATTAGGGGTTGGTGGAACATTACTCAAACTCAAGTATTTATCAACCCCCTTCAGGAGGAGAAGGCTCTGAAGCAGCTTCGGGAAGCAGAAGCATTGCTTTGGTTAAATAATGCGACTGAACATTTGGTAGATACGCAGTTGCAAAATTTCGATGCAAATGCATATGATGAGACTACTCAGTTGGCAACAATGTATAACGAACTCAATATTCAGCTACTGCTGCAACTAGTAACCGATATAATTAGTATCGCCACCCCAACTTTATTGTTTATAACGGGTCGAAAGAGACTTGCAGTTCTAAATTCCCGGATTCAAGAGTCATTTTATAGCTTGAATGACACAATGAAGGCGTTTTCCATTCCTTTACTAACTGATTTATGTGTAGGGTTCCACTCGCCCCATGGTTGGGAAATAGTCATAGGCTCCCTCTTCGAACATTTTGGCTTAATCCCCAATAAATATGTAATTTCTCGCCTCGTCTCAACTTTCCCAGTTATTTTAGATACGGTATCCAAATATTGGATTTTCCGTCACTTGAATCGCACATCTCCCTCAATTGTAGCAACTTATCACACAATGAGTGGGTGATAACTACTTCTTCTCCAAATTTGCATCTAGCAGGCTAGACCAGTTCATTCTTTTGGGTTATTTGCAACCCCCCTCGTTTGTCATCTGCTAATAATGATCGAATATACAAGGAGAAAGAATTAGAACAAGAAGAATTTATTTGCTACCAAGCGGTGTCAACAAGTAACCCGTTTGTACAAAGACTTGATACTAATCATCAATCTATGCAAAGAAGAATTATGAATAACTGGATGAGAAAGTGTTGGATTCCGTCACTTGCACTTGCGGTATCGATCGGTTTCGGCGAATTAAACTGTCCATCTGTATCAAACGCATATCCGATTCTTGCGCAACAGAATTATGAAAATCCTCGAGAAGCTACGGGGCGTATTGTGTGTGCCAATTGCCACCTAGCCAAGAAACCTGTGGATCTTGAGGCCCCGCAATCTGTTCTTCCCGATACTGTATTTGAAGCAGTTGTTAAGATTCCCTATGATACGTAGATAAAATAAGTACTTGCAAACGGCAAAAAGGGGGGATTAAATGTCGGCGCCGTCCTCATTCTACCAGAAGGGTTTGAATTGGCTCCCTCTAATCGCATTCCAGCCGAAATGAAAGAGAAGTTAGGAAAATTGTCATTTCAAAGTTACCGTCCCGGCAAGGAAAATGTAATCGTCGTAGGACCAGTGCCCGGCAAATTATACAATGAAATCACATTTCCAATCCTCTCACCAGACCCTGGTACTAACAGGGAAGCTCATTTTCTGAAATATCCCATTTATGTCGGAGGAAATAGAGGGAGGGGACAAATCTACCCAGATGGAAGCAGAAGCAACAACACGGTCTACACCGCTTCAGTAACGGGAAAAGTAAAGAGGGTCGTTCGTAAAGAGGGAAGGGGTGGATATGAAATCACTATTGAAGAGTCATCTGGGAATCGTGAAGCAACGGATACTGTCCCTCCCGGTCTCGAACTCATTGTTTCAGAAGGTGAGTTCGTTAAGTCCGATCAGCCATTGACTAATAACCCCAATGTTGGGGGATTCGGTCAGGGGGAAGTCGAAATCGTACTCCAGGATCCGCTGCGTATTCGAGGTCTTATAGCTTTTTTTGCATCGGTTGTCTTAGCACAGATTTTTCTCGTGCTTAAGAAAAAACAGTTTGAAAAGGTGCAGTTGGCAGAAATGAATTTCTGATTGCCTACCCCTTCTTCTGGTTATCCCTCTCGTGGCTAGATAATCCCATTGATAGTGGCGTGTGGAAAAAAAACTTCACTTGTCTGTTCTTTTTCCTAGTCAATAGTTTGGTAGCCGCAAAGATAGCGTTGATTGCGTCAACTTGGATAATGTTGGTGGTGTCGACGCCGTTGACACCACCAACATTATCCACATGTCTTCTTCGATGCAATCAGTTTACTTATTTATCGCCCAGTCTCCCGGTTTGACTCCGTCAAGTCTAAACTGGGGCACAGAAGATGCAATGTCGAGTGAGGAAGGGGAAAAAATAGGTGGAGATGGAAGAGAAAACAAATCCACTTTATAGTTTGACAAACTAAAAATTGTACTCGAAAGCTTACTGATTGATCCGATTATGTTCAACTAGTTTCCCCCCCAGGCTGAAACACCTCTTTTTTACATTTAAAATTATATGATTACAAAAGGTGTATAAATAATTGTTCGTTCTAATTATCACAGTCAGTCTCGATCGATTTTTTTCTGTCTAAAGAATCGATCGACCCATCTACCTGAAAAATGCATCGTAGAGCTAGCCTCTAGCTAACTAAATAGAGATATATTGAATTCAACTGCTTTTTTCTCCTCCTTTTTCAAGTAAAAGGAGAAGAAAAAATGGATAATTTGCTTTCGAAATTCGGCAAAATTTTATATATCAATTTTATATATCAATTGGTAGTCATTATCGAGGAGACGACCCCAACCCCGAGTAAGCTCCGTAAGGGAATACGCCTAACGAACCTATCACAAGTGTACCGGCTACAGTACCCACCAACCACAGGGGAATCCTTCCAGTGGTATTTGCCATCCGCGCCACCTCCTTACCCTCTACTTCCTCGGTTTTATCATCTGGTCCCGACTCGAGACATGAACAGTCACAAATAATTAGGATCTCGATCGTTTTCGGACAATTCTTTTTAATTTCTAATTGAAAAAGTAATTAGAAAATGGAACGGCAAGTACGAAAATCAGTAATAATCCCCGGTAAAGGCTTGTACGATTCGATTCTACACTCTGTTTATTTGGATTCGGTTGTGTCGTAGATTCGGAGCTCACTGAAAACTATCTTTGAATGAATTGCATAGCTGATATGGACCCCAAGAAGAAAACTGTCGGTACAGCTAAGCCGTGAACGGCTAACCATCTAACAGTGAAAATTGGATACGTTTTATCTAAAGCCATTGGTATTGGTTTCTCCTAGAAGAATTTGGTGAATGCGTCGACCTGTTCCAGCGAATCGAAACGGCCAGTAACTAAGGGAACTTCCTGTCGGCTCTCTGAGAAATATTCGTTTGGGCGGGGGCTTCCAAAAACATCGTAAGCTAAACCTGTACTGACAGACAGCCAGCCTGCAATAAACGGGGAGGGTATAGTAATGCTGTGGATGACCCAGTATCGAATACTAGTAATGATGTCAGCGAAGGGGCGTTCTCCTGTATTCCCAGACATGTTCAGCTCCGTATCTATATCTATCTTGTAATACTAAAAGGGATTGCTTCCCGAATAAGAAAAGGAGGTAGAAGATGTGAAATTTACCAGTAAACCTTTTCGAACGGGACCTGAACCAAATTAGGATGTCACCTATATACCCAAGGTATATCCGAAATATACTGGTTCAGTATAGCTAGCCCACCTTTGTGGCGGCAAGGTTACTCGTTCCTCACAAGTGAGGTGTTCGATACTTTTGAAATTTCCGGTAGTGGTTACCTATACCTAGATCAAACTGACTAGAAAGTCTTGACCGGCCTCGGCTTCGGAACCATACGATGGTTCGTAGGCGCAGGGGTCTTACCTCTCCCATTGTTCCATTTCCAGCTTGCCTTCGTCTCTCGGCGTGTCCATACAACTAATGACTTCAACTAGGCCTACGCATATTAGCCCTAGGCCGAGGGGATACCCACTCCAGAGGGATTGGAGGTAGTTACCAAAGACTTAATTTAGCAATTCTTAAGCGATTAATTGACGGTTTAGAGGTACTACGTAGTTGCCTACCTCATAGATTAAATAAATGAGACATAATTGTACCGAATAAACTAAATCAATAAATTTAGATCACCTAATAAAACTTACTAATTAATCCCGACTTAGCAAATTTGAGTAAACAACTTTCATTCCGTAATTTCGGGTGATAAACTACTCGAAGAAATCGTATACTAACCCATCTGCCAGATAATTTGGTATTCAAATTTATGCCCACCCTATTAAGCTACTTCGCCTTCCTAACGTCTGTATTAACTTTGACTTTAGCTTTATTTGTTGGATTGAACAAGATTCAGATTCTGTGATTTAGTATTATCATATGGAACCTAGATGGAGGGGTGAAAATACAGGAAAGGGGGTTCCACCGTCACCTACTAATTCGTCGTACTTACCAAATACTATTCGGTTGATGCATAAATCAACTTTGGTAAGTATTTAAATCAGGTATTTATAAACTAGAATGGTTGAAGCATCACTATCGGGAATTGTGTCGGGTTCGATTCCAATAACCCTAGCTGGATTATTTGTAACTGCATACCCACAATATCGACGCGGCGATCAATTAGATATTCGATAGAATTGAATAATTGTGACATCTTCATCTTAAACAAGATGTTGGTTTAGAAAAAAGATGGAAAATGATTCATCTGAAAATTATTTTTTCTATCTAATTATTTCTAGGATTTGTCTGAAAATATTTATTGATTTATCCAAGAAACAGACGGGGGGGGGGCTGCTTCTTCGACGACACATTTGTCGTCTCCGGTTTCTAGGTATTTTGTATTTGACACGTATTATTTGTATTAAATAATCCTTGGGTAAACGGTAGTAAGCACGCCCTGTAGGATTCGAACCTACGACATCGGGTTTTGGAGACCCGCGTTCTACCGGACTGAACTAAAGGCGCCTTCTCTTTCGTAGTTATTCCCATATTCAAAAGTATATAAAAATGGGGCAGCTTCCTTCCTCGCGGAGTGAGGAGGAAGCAAAAGTTAGAAATCTTTTGTTATTTCGTAAGAAAAGAAGAAGAGAGACAGAAATCAATTTGTTGAGACGAGAAGTCCTACCCCCGAAGCTTGGCGCGTGGATCAGAAATAGGGATGACGGGATTTGAACCTGCGACATTTTGTACCCAAAACAAACACGCTACCGAGCTGCGTCACATCCCTATTAATATCGATAACTCGTATCATCGATTCAATATTCTATTATTGAATTTATTATAACTGATAGCTATAGATACCGGCTACTGGTAAAGATAAAATTCATTTCTTAATAGATAGCTGTCCCCTGACACGCCGTTCAATTCTTACTCCTTCTCCTTCTTATTTATCATCGATGTCGCGGTTATTAGTACCGCCAATATCGAGTACTCCGGGTTTATCAGTTTTTCCTTTTGAAAAAATTGATTTCTAAGTTGTAAATAATTGTTTTTTTTTTATAAGATAAAAAAAGTGGAGAAGTAATAAAGATTAGGAGATAGAGGAACAAGATCCTGAAACGAAGGAGGACTTTTAATGCAACATGTGAAGATATATCTTTCCACGGCCCCCGTCGTAGCTGCAATATGGTTCGGTTTGTTGGCTGGTTCCTTAATAGAAATTAATCGGTTCTTCCCAGACGCTTTACTACTTCCTTTTTTCTAATTCGAAGAACTAATGGGATCAAATGAGGCAAAAAAGTCGAGTAACTTTACGTATTACGAAAGGGGTAACGCATAACCGAGTTATGGGTGGGGGTAGCTAAAACTTCAACTTTATTATTGCCAAAACTTCGCAAGTAGTCCGTTCAAATATTCAAATACATTTGGACCTACTTGCGACCCTCTCCCTCAAAAAGAAAAACTTATCTTATTACGATATAATTGATTTTATGACAAAAAGTAAAGATGTGAGGGTGACCATTGCTTTAGCATGTACAATCTGTACTAGCAAAGAGGCTGGCGGCAAATCCACGGGTATTTCTCGATACACCACACGTAAGAATCGCCGTAACACACCTACTCGGTTGGAATCGAAGAAATTTCGTGTCTGTTGCCACAAACATACTCACCATAAAGAACTAAAGAAATGAAGTATATTTTTGATTAATTTGTAAGTAATCAATATTAATGTTTATTGGAATGTGTATTGGTAGTCACAAAAAAATATCACGAATAAATTTAAACGATCTCTCCGTAGACGTTCCCCGTCTATCCGTTCTGATGAAACTATTGATTACAAAGATACGAGTTTACTTCGTCGATTCGTTAGTGAGCAGGGAAGAATCCTATCGAGACGGATGAATAGATTAACCTCCAAACAGCAACGTTTGGTAGCTACCTCTATAAAGAGAGCCCGTATTTTGGCTTTGCTACCCTTTTCAAATAACGAAAATTAAAGAATTCTATGAAATTGAATTCTGAGGGATTTTTCAATTTGACAACTAGAAATACCCTGCAAAGAAGAAATGGGATTTAATGTTTTAATATAGTGAAGTTGAATCAAACTGATGTCTATAAGATAATGTGTCCTTCCGTTTATCTTTTCTTCTTTCTCTCTTTCCCGCGATAGATCTGCGAGTTAACTCGTTCTTTATCTTATTTCTAGCCTCTCCGTTTAATCCGGAGAGGCTTACCGCCGCATGTCAATCTCTCTCACCATTAGTTGTTCGTACGAGCCGGGAGGAACAGTAAGCATCTGGAATAGCTACTTGCGCGAGTGTCTTGCGATTCAAAAAAACTTGATTCTCAAACAAATTGTGAATCATCGAACTGTACGTAACTCCGTTTTTCCGCGCTGCTGCATTAATCCGAGCGATCCACAGACGACGGAATTTTCTCTTCCGGTTGCTTCTATCTACATAAGCGCAAGCTAATGCCCTTTTTTCTTGCTGGTTCGCTGCTCTAAATAATCTCGAATGAGCTCCCCGGAACCCAGATGCAAAATCAAGAATGCTTTTGCGATATCTCCGAGCTATGGATCCTCGTTTTACTCTGGTCATTATATGTATATAGCCTCACAGAAAATTATATTTTCGTCTGAGAAATCCATTTATTCCTGGGCTCTGCCATTCCCTCAAATAATTGCGTTTCAATATTTCTTATTTGGAGATGTCAATTTATAAAACTAGATATGCTGTGTCATACCGAAATGTACCCCCCCCCCCCCCGAAGAGATGAAGATCTCGAAGATAGATTTATATCTTAATTACACTACGTGCGGTGACATGCCGCGCTTTTCAATTTTTGGAAGGTCGTTAGGTAGCTGCTTCATAATTTTTCATGAAATTTATCGGCTGTGACGAATTTCTGCTTTCCCTATCTGATGTGATAAATAGAGATTCCGGCGGCTTTTGCTACTCCGATTTTCCCTTCCGTAAATACTCCGGTACAGGTTAGATACCTCACCTCCAATTATTTACCTGTCAATAAGCGGCACGTTGTACCGGGGATACCACGGATTCCGATGTTTCCGTGGTCAATTTCTTGTGGCAACCGGGTCCCTCCTATATACCGGAGTTTAGGTTTTTCCGGAGATAAGGAAAAGAAAATTGCTGTCGGCGGGTCGCATGATCCCCAATATTTAACTCAGCCCGTTAAGCTGGGCTTTCTCGCTTCCATTTTTTATTTCTTATTTGTTTTGGAAGAAATCATATGTATAGTAACGGTATTTTAGGCTGGAGATTGGCAGAACAGCTGACCCGTGGTTATTGCCGCCACAATGGGATTGGCAAAATAGATATAGAAGTTTATATCACTCGCTTGACTTCGCTTAATAATTCAATTTTATTATCACCGATTGGTTTTTATCGTCCCAAATCAAAATGATCGGATTTGCACCGATTTTAGCCACGAATTTCTATTTCTCACCGAAACAGATGGATTATGGATTTACCCTCATTTCATTTGAGGGATTATCTCACGATGTCAACCCCCTAATGTATTAGGTTTCCGATCCGAACGGGTCACACATACACCCTAGTACACACTCCTCTCCGTTGGGGGCATCCCCGAAGAGCGGGGGATTTTGTTCCAATCCCCAACCGTTGTCTGGCTTTCCTAATTAGTTGCTGATTTGTTGGCACGTTCAAAGACGCATAAAATTTATTCGGTTCAAAATATTATCAACCATTTAGAGAAACTTGCTACATCTAAATATCTAGCAACCAATTTTTAGAATTTTTTTTTTTATTTGAAGTGAGAAAATAAAATTTGAATATTTGCTTTTTCGGGTGGGTGGAATAGTAACTGGCTAGACAAATAAACGTGAAATTACGAAAAAAAAAATTGAATCAGAGAAAATTGCCTCTTTCCTGCAAATCTAAGTTACTTCCTACTTACCGAATCTTCAAGCTGACGCATTTTCCAGCGCTACCGGGTCCGCAACGCCATAATCCTGAGCTTCTTCTGCTGACGGAAAAACGTCTCTTTCCATATCTTCGGAAATTATCCATAGGGGTTTACCAGTTCTTTGGGCATAGACTTTAGTTATGCAATCGCGTAGTTTTGATGCTTCTTCTGCTTCCATAACACATTCCCCTGCTTGTCCGTCATAATACGAACTAGCGGGTTGATGAATCATTACCCTAATTAGGTGACTCCTATTAGTATTAGGTTCAACCGTACAAGCAAATTGTCTTGCATACGGCTATACCTCCGGTGAGTCGACAAAGTCTGCTCAAACTAGTAATTAAACCTTAAATTTTTGTCTCAAAAGAAAGTTTTGCTTTGCTGTCAACTCCTTCTTCTTGCAATACTATGAGAAGAGTATTACGAGATCCCACCATCCTTTCTCTCAGACGTATTATGATGGTTCCGTCGCCGTATCGCGTGACGCGACAGCAATCCCAAAGTTTGCTACATATACTCCCGATGGATAACAGAATCGGCATTACTCAACTTTAGAAAAAGTTGAAGTTTAATAAATTATGTAGATTCGATACTTTCTCAAATTTATGACGCTAAGATATATCGATTTTGATCCAGAATGAATTCGCTACAAGTCAAAAAATTTATTTTGAATCAATTTACCTCCTCGGCATTTCACTATTTCGTAGTTGGGTGTGTATAGGGGGAGTCGCCAAGTAAAAGTTGCCATGCTATTGTTACCCCAAACTAGGCGAAGGCAGAGTTCTAATCCGTACAAATCATTGGCGCCAAGCGTGAGGTAGTGCTATACGTCTGGTAATTTCCCCTCCAGCCGAAATGGAGGATCCCATTGAAGCAGCTAGTCCCATGCAAATGGTATGTACATCTGGTACGACAAATTGCATCGCGTCGTAAGCAGATATTCCGGCTAATACTGCCCCACCGGGTGAATTTACATACAAGTACATGTCCTTGGCTTGATCTTCCCCATTTAGATACATCATGATACCGATAAGTTGATTGGCAATTTCGTCATCGACTTGTTGACCTAGAAAAAGAAGTCTCTCTCGATAAAGCCGGTTGATTGGGATAGGTTTTCGCGATTCCCACTCTGTCGCCCCCCCCCTTTAGAACCGTATAGGTGTCGTTAGAGACATACGGCTCTGGTAGCTTTTACGTGAAATGAATATCAGGAAGAATTATTCCTTCTTCTTCTCTATTTTTTTTTTCTTTTAGAAAAATCCTACTCGCATTAGCTTTTTCGGTTCAAGTTTGTCTGGCCCAGCTTTCGCACATTCTGAACCACTTCGTACCTGGCGATCGGTGAATCCATCCCAGTTTGTTAACTTCTCCCTCTTGCACCAGTTCATTTCCGTTCGCGATTGAGTCCTTTTTATGTGAAGAGTCTTTAGGTTCATCTTCTACCCCGGAGGTTGTGGGGTTCCGACCGCTATTTGCACATACGGAACAAATAGTTTCACTTCCCCTGTATTTACTTCCACATTTTTTGGAACATATTCAAGATAAAAATCTATTTAATTTTTTTTTTTTGCTGTTCTGGTTTCTATTTCGTAGTCATTCCGGCTACGATCAATATCTGGGACTGAGTGACCGGAGCCCAAGCAATCTGTTTATTCTAACTAGCCGTGGATTCTAACGACTACTAAACCTATTGACAGAATTTCCTCACGCATTTGACTACTGATAGATTATTAGTCAATTCCAAGCGAGATAGAGACAAATCAATCGGATAAGAAATGACGGAAACAGGTTCCATCCGGCTCGACGCACCTGACGAGTCGCACTATACGTCAACCCAAGCCGCATCCTCTTCCCCAGGAAGACGAAAAGGCACCTTTGGAACACCAATTGGCATAAAAAAACTACTGGAAGATATCGACCTCCAAATTGGGGACGTAGAAGCCAAACTGAATAGGAGCTTCCATCATATTATAACACGCTTGATCAAGACAACGCGGGTTAAATAAATCATATCTTTTTGCATATATTAACAGACTCTGATGGGACCAATCTCTACATTGTTATATAAAGCACGTAAATGCTAAGATATCTATGCCTTCATCTGTTCTTGAAAGAAAAGTTACTGGCTTACTTCGAATTACCACGTGTAGTGTTTCGTGCAAACCAAACAGATAGGTGAGACAAGGCAGGGAAGAAGGAATGCCTCTAATCTAATAACGAACCAAGATATTGATTTGTATATTTCATACAACAGCTTTTATCTCGTCTCCTTATAACTTATGACGCAAGCCTATATTGCAAGAAAGTTACGTAGTAGTCACTCATCTCCAATATCCAAGAAAGGGGTTTCTCACGGGTTTGCCTTGGTATCGCGTCCATACCGTCGTATTAAACGATCCCGGCCGTCTTATTTCCGTGCATCTGATGCATACTGCTTTGGTCTCTGGCTGGGCGGGTTCAATGGCTTCATATGAACTAGCTGTTTTCGACCCATCGGATCCCGTTCTTGATCCCATGTGGAGGCAGGGTATGTTCGTCATTCCATTTATGACTCGCATTGGAATAACGAAGTCGTGGGGAGGTTGGAGCATCACCGGAGATACCGCAACTGACGCGGGTATCTGGAGTTACGAAGGAGTAGCCGCAGCTCATATCATACTATCTGGTTTGTTGTTTCTAGCCGCTATCTGGCACTGGGTGTACTGGGACCTGGATCTATTTCGCGACGATCGCACGGGAAAACCATCGCTGGATTTACCAAAAATATTTGGAATCCACCTATTTCTTTCGGGAGTACTTTGTTTCGCGTTTGGAGCATTTCACGTAACAGGCTTGTTTGGCCCCGGTATTTGGATATCAGACCCTTACGGGTTAACCGGAAAGGTAGAACCCATAGATCCAGCTTGGGGGGCCGAGGGTTTTGATCCATTTGTGCCAGGCGGAATAGCTTCGCATCACGTAGCAGCAGGAGTTTTAGGTATACCAGCAGGTTTGTTTCACCTAAGTGTTCGCCCCCCCCAACGGTTATACAAAGCTCTACGTATGGGAAATGTCGAAACCGTGTCGTCTAGCAGTATTGCTGCCGTATTTTTTGCCGCTTTTGTCGTTTCCGGAACCATGTGGTATGGCTCTGCTGCTACCCCGATCGAATTGTTTGGCCCCACCCGCTACCAGTGGGATCAGGGGTATTTTCAACAAGAAATAGAGAAACGAATACGATCAGGTGAAGTCGAAAATCTAAGCCTATCCCAAGCTTGGTCGAAGATTCCGGAAAAATTAGCTTTTTATGACTACATCGGTAATAACCCCGCCAAAGGCGGATTGTTTAGAGCAGGTGCAATGGACAACGGCGACGGGATAGCCGTTGGCTGGTTAGGCCATGCCGTTTTCAAAGATAGGGAAGGCCACGAACTCTTTGTACGCCGTATGCCAACTTTTTTCGAAACATTTCCCGTAGTCTTGGTAGATAGCGAGGGTGTCGTGAGAGCTGATGTACCATTTAGACGAGCAGAATCTAAATACAGCGTCGAGCAAGTCGGTGTAACCGTAGAATTCTTCGGTGGTGAACTAGATGGTGCTAGTTTCAGTGATCCCGCCACGGTGAAGAAATACGCCAGGCGCGCCCAATTAGGTGAGATCTTCGAGTTTGATCGCGCCACTTTAAAATCCGATGGTGTTTTTAGAAGTAGCCCACGGGGTTGGTTCACTTTCGGCCACGGCACATTTGCTCTCATTTTCTTCTTCGGTCACATTTGGCATGGTGCAAGAACCTTATTCAGAGACGTTTTTGCTGGTATCGATCCCGACTTGGACGCCCAAGTTGAATTCGGGACATTTCAGAAGTTGGGGGATCCAAGTACCAAAAGACAAGCTGTTCAAAAAGTTTTCTCTTATTTATCCTATTGAATTCCTATCCTTACCAGGTTAGCTACAAAAATTGACTGAATTCTAAAATAATAAATAATTGTTTTGTCAAAGTTTAATAATTTAATAAATTGATTGAATTCAATAGTTTTTAATACTTCGAAGTTAAGCAAAAAAACTTGGAGGAACTAGAAATCTCCCCCACCGCAATTAGTATGAAAGATATTTACGAAATACCACTATTACGGTTGAATCCATGGAAGCACTGGTTTACACATTTTTGTTGGTAGCAACTTTAGGTATAATATTTTTCGCCATCTTCTTCCGGGAGCCCCCAAAAGTACCCAGCAAGGGTAAATAGAGAGCTTTCCCCGATTTCAATTTTACCAGAAAAACAGATTTTGTTATATCAGCGAAATCACAAATATAAGGTAATTTAAGTTGATTAGAGACCTTCCTTTCTAATTTTGCGAAGGAAGGTCTATCAGTCCAACTAATCTTCATGTTCCTCGAAAGGGTCTCTGAGCTCTTTGGCGGGTTGACCGGAAGCGGTATACAAGGCGTAACCGGTGAGGCTAACGAGTGAACGGGATATAGAGATAGTGACCGAGGTTGCGGTTTCCGTTGCCATGTAATCCAAAAAAAATATTAGTGCCTACTTTACTTGCTATAGTAATATACAAAGTCAACAAATTTCAATCAATCGAACAGGTTCTATGGCTACAAAAGTTGTTGGTGACACCCCTAGAGGTAAACCCAGAATAAGCTTATTGGGAATGGTTCTAAAGCCGCTTAACTCGGAGTATGGAAAGGTTGCCCCCGGTTGGGGGACTACCCCCTTGATGGGATTTTTCATGGCTTTATTTGCAGTATTCTTAGTTACTATTTTGGAAATTTATAACTCATCCGTTTTATTGGATGGTATTCCAATTAGTTGGTAGAAAAGTCCTGAACCCCGCTAATGTAACAGCAATAGCTGGGAGTTCAGAAACGGATACCTTATCATAAATCAGAACGGGAGTTAAATCGCGCGAACTTTAAATGTTTTTAGAAGACAATAATATGGGTGTGTGATTCGTCGCAACTAATCTGGTTCAACAAATAAACAGTCTTTTCTTTCAATAGATTTTATTATATTAGATTATTGCTATCTCGCCAGGTAGCGGTCGAGTTATTAGCACCCGAAACGCGAGAATTTCATATTTGGTACAAAGCTCAAACTATGATTAATTTGCATCAATTTACCATTGAAATTTCGTGATTAAGTTGTTATTTGATACTGCCGACTCGGCACTGTATCAAAAAATTACTAACAAAATGTTTTTGAGTTGTGGTTGTTCACCAGAGTATGTAGGTAGATAAAAAAGACCCATGTGAATTTCGATTCGGGGTGATGGAGGAGTTGCCGCCCATCGAGTCTTCCTACCTAGAAAAAAATTTTGAAATATAGTGAAAATCTAAGGTTCTGTAGGTGTCGAAATAAATCAGATCAGAACGAAGTAACCTCTATTCATTTATCTACCCCTCCCCCCCCCTTCTTCATTGAGTTTTTCCTTTATTGGGGGAGGGGTACATCGATAAGATTGAAAGATTTCTCAAGACGCTATTGCTAAGGTTTCAATTAAGAAATAGAAGCTAACGTGAGATCGAAGTAAATTATAGTTTCGAGTTTTCCGAGGCCGAGTCGCTTCTTCCCCCATTGATTGGTAAAAGATGTCGGGGGTCTGCCGTCTTTTCCTACCTCTTCACCCGAGTGGCTCAACTACTAATGGAATGGGCGATGCTCAAGCAGCTTTGCTTAAGCTGTATGAGGAAAAAGTCTCATGTACAGTTTATGAAGAGGGAGTTAAAAAAGCTTACCTATCTCACTAAAGTATATGATTGGTTCGAAGAGCGCCTAGAAATTCAGGCAATTGCTGACGATATTACTAGCAAATACGTCCCTCCACATGTGAACATATTTCATTGCTTGGGGGGAATCACGCCGACTCGTTTTTTGGTTCAAGTAGCCACCGGTTTTGCTATGACTTTTTACTATCGCCCGACTGTCACAGAAGCTTTCTCCTCAGTTCAATATATAATGACTGAAGTTAATTTTGGTTGGCTTATTCGGTCTGTTCATCGGTGGTCAGCAAGTATGATGGTATTAATGACGACTTTGCATGTATTTTGTGTTTATCTCACAGGTGGATTCAAAAAACCTCGCGAATTGACTTGGGTTACTGGGGTGATTCTAGCTGTATCAACCGTCTCTTTCGGTGTAACTGGATATTCTTTACCCTGGGATCAGATTGGTTACTGGGCCGTCAAAATTGTAACCGGCGTACCCGAAGCTATTCCCCTAGTAGGATCTTCATTAGTAGAGTCATTACGAGGAAGTGCTAGTGTTGGCCAATCAACGTTAACCCGTTTTTACAGTTTACACACTTTTGTCTTGCCGCTTCTTACTGCTGTTTTTACGCCGATGCATTTCCCAATGATTCGTAAACAAGGCATTCCGGGTCCTTTATAATTTAGTCACAAATGAGAGATGAAAAATCCCTTTCGCTATATTCAGCGGGGGATTTCAATCCACAGTTCCTTGAGAGTTTGTTCCGTTGCTGCCGATACTTATTACTAAGTCAAATGATAAGTAATCTAGCGGATTTAATTATCGTCTCAGACTATTGGGACAAAATAATCGAGGCGTCGAAGGAAAAAATTTGGATTACGGGAGTGTGTGACTTGTCACAAGACGTGTAGGCTACGCAGACGTCTAGTTGGATACTGCCGCAACCACAAGGTGTGTCTCTTTTCCGACCTTTCTTTGGGACTAAGATTCGAAACCTGGATATAAAAACATAATTTTCGAACTGAGACTAAAGTTGTTTGGAGAATTTTTGCCATGATCGACCCAAAAATTTTGAAAGGCCTCGTGAAACCCTATATATTGAATTGGGATTGTGTGAAGCTATTAAACATACGGTTTTTAAGACGATGCATACATTTCTTTTGCATCAAAAGCTAATTGTTTGCAGGAGTAGCCGTTGGGGTAACAAAACGATCTAAAGATATATATAGCCAAAGTTGTAACAAGTTGAGATCCTATACCGTAGCTCGTAAGTATCTGGCCTTGTATAAACTCGCAACGATATGACACGTGTGTATGGGATTACGAGATAATCCGAGAAGCCCTATTTCATTACTGAGCTGATTCGGATAAGAAGCCATGTTGCAAAACAATTTTTTTTTCTCCGCGTCCCCCCTTTCTCCATTTCCTAACCGTTGCGGGATAATATAATTCTGCATCTGCTTGAGCCGTATGAGGAAAAATTCTCATGTTCGATTCTTGTGGGGGAGTGAGGAGTCCACCCCAATAACAAAAAAACCTGACCTGAACGATCCCGTTTTGAGAGCAAAATTAGCTAAAGGTATGGGACATAATTACTACGGGGAACCCGCTTGGCCCAATGATCTTTTATATATATCTCCTGTAGTAATATTAGGAACTATCGCATGTGCCGTGGGTTTGGCCGTTTCAGAACCATCAATGATTGGTGAACCAGCAAATCCGTTTGCAACTCCTTTAGAGATATTACCTGAGTGGTATTTTTTTCCCGTATTTCAAATACTTCGGACAGTGCCCAATAAACTATTAGGTGTTCTTTCAATGGCGTCAGTACCCGCAGGTTTGCTAACCGTCCCTTTCCCCGAAAATGTCAATAAATTTCAGAATCCGTTTCGGCGCCCAGTAGCCACAACAGTCCTTGCAATTGGCACCGCGGTCGCTATTTGGTCAGGTATTGGAGCAACTTTACCCATAGACGGATCTTCAACTTCGGGGCTTTTCTAGTATTTTTCTATCTCTTATTAACCTGAAAGATAGTCAGATTTAGTCTAGGGAACAATCGCCAGCCCCCGGGCCGGGACAAGACTTCCCTAGACTTATTTATTTCTTTCATTAAAAATATTGAGTTCGTTGGATAATCGACTTCTACCTATTTACGCAGAAATAATGAGAAATCAATTTTTCATTTTTGAGTTTTGGTTAACTCATATTTCCTTTCCAAAACCTTTCGGAAGAGAAGTGTAATACACGACAAAAGTTTAACATGCAAGAGACAAGATCGTTTGTCTCAAAAATGAGATAATTTGAATTTTGCTGCCTGCCCCTACTAATTGATATACAACTAATTTTTGGGCAATTCCATGGCGAAATGCTCCCACAGAGCTTTTGACACTTGATCTACAGATTTTTGTCCGAAACTTTTTATTTTTGATGAATCTTCTCGGCTATAATTAGGCAAATCAGCAATTGTGTGTATTTCGGCTTTTTTCAGACAATTAAAGGCTCTGGCAGGTAATTCTAGTTGGTCAATAAACATATTTGTGAATAGCTTTTTTGCCAGTTCATTTACGTCATAAACTTGTGACGATGACCCCGCCGAAGCGGAGGAACTTTCACTATCTCCCGAGTAGGAGATGTCTTCGGGTTTCACGTGCAAAAAAGGACTTGATAAGTCTATTAATTTTTTAGAGGCTTGGGTTATTGCCTCGTCTGGGGTCGGACTACCATTAGTCCATATTTCAATGAATGATGTCTCTCGCGTCGCTTTACCACTTCCAAATAAATGTACGCTATAATTTACGTTTCTGACAGGCATAGATACAGCATCAACGGGAAATTCTCCATCTTTACATCCATTTGATTTTCCTATGCGGTATCCACAATCTTTTTCAATTTTTGATTCAATATTTACAGATATTGGTTGGGTGATAGTAACTATATATTGCAAATCGTCAATCGCTTTGATAGAGGGCGGTAACGATGTATCACCCGCGATTACTTCTTTGGGACCAGTTACAGATGAAACTGCTTCTTTAACATCATTGGAGTCGCCCTTAGGTGCAATTTCCTTTAGATTAACTAAAACATCATGTATTGTCTCTTTAATACCCCTCATTGTAGAATACTCGTGCACAACTTCGTGAAACCTTGCACATGTTATGCTCGTCCCCTGAACTTCTTCCAATGAGGCTTTACGCGTGGCAATTCCCACAGTACTAACTTGGCCCCTCTTGAAGGGAGATACGACAAAACGACCATAGTGAAGACGCTTATGTTCTGTCTTAGATTCAACACATTTCCATTGAATTGCCTGGGTAGAGATTGATGTTTCGCACGTAAGCATGAAGGAATCCCCCTTTAGTTTCTGCAGAACTACTAGTTAGACACGTCTTTTTCGGGGGGGTCGACACCCATTATACGGCATGGGGGTCACATCACGTACAAAACTGAGGATTACGCCGCTTCGGCGAATGGCCCGCAAGGCGGTGTCTCTTCCCGGACCGGGTCCACTCATCGTAATTTCTGCCTGCCTCATACCCCGATCCATTGAAGCACGGATAGCCTTTTCCGCCGCTGCTTGGGCAGCAAATGGTGTACCCTTGCGTGTACCCCTGAATCCGCAGGCACCAGCCGAACACCGAGGAGCTACCTATCCCCGAACGTCCGTGACAGTAATAATGGTATTATTGAAACTTGCTTGGATATGAATAACCCCCTTCTGTACTCCGCGCTTTACCTTTCGTGAACGAATTTTTTTCGAATTAGCTGACATAGTTGATTGATTATTCATATTTGAAGACTGTTATTAATTGCTAATTGGTTCTATGTCTAAATATTTTGACTACCCCTGCCTCTGCTTATGCTTCGGATTGCAACAAATTACCATGATTCGTCCACGTCTACGAATCAATCGACACTTTTCACATATTTTACGAATGGAGGCACGAATTTTCGTAGCTACAACCTTAAATTAGTTAGATAAATCTATTAATAGATTTGAGGTGCGTCCTCCCTTTTTATCAAATTGAAACAAAAATTTCAAAAAGTAGATGACCGCACCAACAGCAAAATCTACTGATTGTTATTTGTCTGTTTACTTCGAAGTCGATAAATGGTACACCCTTTGGTAAGATCATAAGGACTCAATTCGGCTCTTACCCTATCTCCTGGTAATATTCTTATATAATTCCGTCAGATCTTTCCCGATATGTGAGTCAAGACTTGGCATCCATTATCCAGACACGCTCAAAACGTGGCATTGGGAAGCGATTCCGTAACTGTACCCTCTATGTCAATAGGATTCTGCTTTTTCATCATTCGAACTAACTCCCCCCCGTAATTCATAGATTTCCTTGAAGAAGTTGCTAACTCAGTTGATATTGCTAGTAGCTTATTTGAAACGTAGTCATTTTGGAAACAACTGATTTTCGGTTGAAGAGAAGTTTCCAAATTACCAAATGTGACGTAAAATTTCCCCCCCGATTTTTCTGTGTCGAGCCTCTCGATCTGTAACAAGTCCATGAGATGTCGATGAAGTTGCAATTCCCATACCGCCCAATATTTTAGGAATTTGCCGACGATCGGAATAAACTCTCAATCCAGGCTTGCTAATCCGTTTGATAACTGCAATGTAGGGGTCTTTCTTCTTACCAAGATATCTCAGGCTCACATCCGGAAACTCTTTCCCATTATCCTTGCGCTTTACAGCATCTTTTATGAAACCTTCTTCTGCCAAAATTTGTACGATGCGTCCAATCACTTTAGTGGCAGGTATCCTGATCGTAGCTCTTCTTCTTGTGTTTCCATTTCTTATTGCAGTAAGTGCGGCGGAGATGGCGTCGTTATTCATGAAATATCAATCAGTAGTTTTTGTAGTTATCAATACCAGAATGATTCCTAACCTCTTCTTTCTTCTTCTGTCTACTCTAATTTAATTTCGTGTATTTGGGATATCTAGTTTAGATACATTTGACAAATTTTGAACCAAGTTTTTTCCATAGAAAATTTTGGTTCGAAAATTTGTCAAACTGATTATCCTAAATTATTGTAATCATTTATTTTTACAACACCTCGGGGGCTAAAGAGACTACTCTGGTAAAATTGTAATCTCTCAATTCCTTAGCTACTGGACCAAAGATTCTAGTCCCCCTGGGATTTCCTTCCTGGTTGACAACAATGGCCGCGTTGTCGTCGAATTCAACAATCATTCCGTTACACCGTTTTATCCCTTTACGAGTACATGCTGCCACCGCCCTAACCACTTCCGATCTTTTTAGAGACATATTAGGTACTGCTTCTTTGACTACAGCTGTCGCGACGTCACCCGTACCTGCATATCTGCGGTTGCCAGTTCCTAATACTCGAATACACATTGATTTGCGGGCTCCGCTGTTGTCTGCTACATCTGAATAACTTTGAGTTTGAATCGTTTGATAATCGAGAGAAGTAATAGGTTTATTTGTAGTATATCCGAGTGAAAAGAGATATATTCAGCCAAAGAAATTTTGGGAATAACTTATTTAAAGTTATCGCAATTAATCTATCCCAACGGGTGAAGTGTATTTGCTTTGGCAACAATCGGGGTGACGCTTCAGACGTGACATTGCCGCCGCTGTGATCACCATTATTTTTTTTTTTAGACCATTCGCTTTTTTTTTTCAATTTATCCGTTTCTAGCAAGTATCACGACTCCGTAGTAGCTACCACCCGAGTATGCACGGGCATCTTGTGGGCAGCCATCGCCATAGCTTTCTTGGCTACATCTTCCGATACCCCACTCAATTCATAAATTATTCGGCCTGGTTTAATTGCGGATACCCAGTATTCCGGAGATCCTTTGCCCGACCCCATACGCGTCTCTGCGGGTCTCACGGTGACGGGTTTGTCGGGAAAAATACGTATCCATAGCTTCCCGCCTCGACGGGCATAGCGCGTTATTGCCCTCCTTCCCGCCTCTATTTGTCTAGCTGTAATCCAAGCAGGTTCGAGGGCCTGGAGAGCAAATTTTCCGAAGGAGATGGTGTTGCCACGACTAGATATTCCCTTCAATCTTCCTCTATGTTGCTTACGATATTTAGTTCGTCTGGGGTTACAGTCGATGTCGACAGAATTTATCAATCTCTGATGCAGAACTGGACGTGGAAGTCTCCTCTCAGCCAGCTCCTCATAAATTTGCTACCAATTTGTATATTTCGCGAATTTACTAACTACGTTATTTTATCCCCCCCCCCCCGATTTTCATTCCATTTATAAGTAGCAATTCAAATATTACTTGGTACTAAATCCACGGGCGAAAATAAGCTCGATCTTATAATTTATATAATTTATTTTCTGCTTCTGAAGCATGGGCTTCTTTCGCCATCCCATCTACCAAATCTCGATATTAATTAACTGAATGAATGAGATTCAGAAGTCTCCTCGTTGTTCCAGTCTCTTACAACAAACGTTTTGGTTCCCCCCCCGGCGACGGAGCTTCCCATTCCACCTCAATTTCGTCGAGTCAACTTTCCTAGCACTAATTGACTCAAAGCTCTACTTCAGATATTGACAATTATTGTCAATTTGGAGATTGTGCTACGTGACGAAGCTTTTCGGGAGTTGAGTGGTTAACCATACGATTTTGACAAATAGAAATAAATAAAAATAATTAAATTTATTTATTTCTATTTCTCGAAATAATCATAAATTGGTATTGGTTCCAGCTTCCCCGTAAAAAAATTTTTCATGGATAGAAATTTCATTTGCGATGAGATAACCCCACCTTATCTTCGGCATTCACTTGTTAAGTACTCGTTAAGTACCCGAAAATAGGCGGTCAATTACCCTATCAATTAGTTTTTCTTTATGGATAAAGAGATGTTGCTTGAACGAGTCACACACTAAGCGTAGCAAAGATCTTTTGGAGTTTGAAACGAAAAGAGGAAATTGAAACTAGAGTGGGATAAAGCTAAACCAGGTTGTGTCAAAATTCATTCAATAGTTTTTCTCCCCTTCTCTTATTGGGTGGGAATCACCCAGTACCTCGAAATGTCCAGGTCTTTATGCCTAAAACCCCATAAATCGTCTGAGCCGGGTGGTAAGAATAACCTACATGAGCTTTAATAGTTTGGAGGGGGACTCTACCTTCCCTAGCCCACTCAACCCGAGCCATCTCACTACCGTTGAGTCGTCCGGCTATTTGTATCTTAATACCCCTGTCGCTAGTTTTTCCAACCAGTTCGATAGCTTTTTTCATAGTTCGTCGAAAAGGAACTCTATTTCTTAATTGTGAGGCAACATGCTCCGCCAATATTTTTGGTTCCCCATAGGGTTGGGTGACACTACTTAGTATTACTCGGAGCTTCCGACTTTCGATCCCTAAAATGTTTTCGATATCGCTCTTCATTTGACTAATCCCCAAACTTTGTTCCTCAATAAGTAAATCAGGAAATCCCGTATGTATATCAACCCGAATGAGATCTGTTTTCCGTTGGATTTCAATATGTCCAACTCCGCCATAGTTTGTAGTGTCCTTCACATGTTTCGCAATATACTTCTCGACAGAGGTACGTATTTGTCTATCCCCTTCAAGAAACTTTGGATAATCTTTTGTCTGTGCGAACCAGTGGGAGTAATGCTTCTAATTTACGCCGAGTCGAAAACCGAGTGGATGAATCTTTCGCCCCGTATCTATTTCTCCTCAACTCAATATTAAATTAATTCCTACTTAGGAATTTTTTCCGTAGTTTTACCTAACTTCACGAATCGACACGTCCCTATTGGTAAGCATCTTATATGGAGTCATCGTTCTACCTCTCCAACAAAATTGGAGTTTGACTTAATGATTACTTTACAAATGGGTTTTTTTATCGGGTAACCCCGGCCTTGGGCTCGGGGGCGGAACCTTTTCAAATATGTGGAATTCTCGACTCAGGCCTCACTAATGAACAAATCGGATTTATTCAGTCCGAAATTGATATTGGCATTTGCTGCTGCAGAAAGAATCAGTTGCGATATTAGGTAACACGTTTTATAAGGCATAAATTCGGGTAATACAAGTGCTTTTCCGTACGGACAACCCCGGATCTGATCAATAATCCGTCGTATTTTGATATCTGACACGCGGATATTTTTTCCCAGAGCTCGCGCCCCAATTTCTGATTTCCTCTTGTTTTTCATGAAGTATGATTTCCTAATCATCGACGAGATCCTTTATCATTTTTTGCATGTCCCCTAAAATTTCGAGTGGGTGCAAATTCTCCCAATTTGTGACCCACCATGCGATCGGTTACATAAATAGGTAGGTGTTCCCGTCCATTATGAACGGCAATGGTGTGACCGATCGTGATGGGTACGACTGCAGAAGCGCGAGACCAAGTTAGAACCAATTTTCTTTCCCTTCTGATATTAAGATTTTCAATTTCTCGTATTAAATGATTAGCTACAAAAGGACCTTTTTTTGATGAACGTGCCATAGCCGATTAACCCCCTGCTTAATATTTCCATTTATCAAAAACCTTTACGTCGACGAAGTATGAGGGGGTTGCTGTATTTTCCACCTCTCCGACTTCTTCTTCCAAGCGCGACATGCCCCCAAGGGGTTGATGGCTTCTTCCTACCGATCGACGTCCTGCCCTCCCCCCCCCCGTGTGGGTGATCTACAGGATTCGTAGCTGACCCTCTCACTTTAGGTCGTCTCCCCAACCAGCGCTTGGATCCAGCTTTCCCCAAGCCTTCATTGTTGATATCGATGTTCCCGACCCGTCCTATACTTGCTAAGCAACTTTGATATATTAAACGAATTTCATTGGAAGGTAGTCTCAGCGTAGCGAGTTGACCTTCTTTTGCAACTACTTTTGCTGCTGCGCCAGCAGCTCTAACCAATTACCCGCCTTTCCCAGACTTCAATTCTATATTATGTATAATGGTACCTAAAGGTATTCTGGTCGAGGTAGACCCCCCCCTCCTCCCATTCCCCTTCAAGGGAAAAAAGCGACTGGGGAAGACCCCTTCCCAAACTGTACAAGCCTCTTTCGAAGCATACAGCTTTCTGGATATGAGAGGCACCGCTGCTGGGTTTCGGTAGTACCAATAAAATTGATGCCTACCAAAAAACGAGTAATTCTCGGGCCATCTATATTTTATCCTTGGCATTTCTGCCCGCATCTGGCTTTCCCTTAAAAATTTAATATCTTTTGGGAATTTAGCAGCAGAGTTGGTGACTTCGATGATTCGCGTTAGCATTAGTCAATGTCCGGGATAACTTAGGAAACCTCTTTCTTCTCCTTGGTACTGACGTAATTTCAGTTTTACGCATCTCTTCCCTGTGTCATTCTGTAGCTTCGATTTTGCCTCCGACTGCCAAATCGAATGAATGTCTTGAATTCGTACTTTCCGCGCCTCCGCCACACGCATAAGACGCCCTTGATTTGTCGCTACAACTTTGAGATTGTTTATTTGTTTTCCATATTATCTTACCTTTGCAAATTGATGTATATTTAGTTGCTTCATACTTTGGTTTAGCACGCGCTGTTGTCCCTATTTCGGTTACCCCAATCAGGTTTACTCCATATTATTTGAAATAAGTTCGAAGTAGTGCCAGGTTTATGGGCCCAGCTTACAACCCGATCGATTAATTCCGGAATACGCGAATCAAGTATTCAACCCGCACTCAGAGGTAGGGCATTTCCGACTGAAACGGATGCGTCGGGACTAGATGTTATGATATCCCCAACCCCTATTCCCCGTGGATGCAATATGTATCTTTTATCACCATCTGTATAGTTGATCAAGCAAATGAAAGCATTGCGATTGGGGTCGTATTCGATACTGGCTACTCTTCCAGGAACATTCAACTTTTCTCGCCGAAAATCAATTTTACGATATAAACGCTTGTGTCCGCCCCCCCTATGTCTACTGGTGATGATTCCAGTATTGTTGCGACCATTTCTAGATACTCTACGGTAAGTCAACTGCTTGTGGGGCTTGGATTCCGTCGTTTCCCCGAATTGCAGAATGGCCCGGTTCCGGGTGCCTGGAGTATATGCCTCATACAGTCATATAGCCATACTTATTCTTCCTTTCTATGTTTATGCATAATATTTCAATTGATGGGGAAACAAATTTCTCTCAAGTATTAGTTTAGAAAAAATGGGATGAGATAATTAGCTCGAAGTCTAGCAATCATTTTTTTTTTACTTGTAGAACTTGTAGAATTCGATTTCTTTCTTTTCTTACTTCTTACTCGACTACTATTGATACCCTCCACTTTAACATTAAAAAATTGCTCAATCCAATTTTTCATTTCGGTTTTAGTTAACTTCGAGTCTACATGAAAAGTATATTGGTTTTGTTGCAACAAACGAATAGACTTTTCGGTAATTAATTGGTTTTTCAACCTCTCCATAATATCCTCCTCGCTTCGTCCATTTTACTACAACTACCTCTCCTTCCTCCCCCTGTAACTCCTGTATAGTCTATTAGTTTGACTTTACCCGCCGCTAGCTCTAGATCCACTTGTTTTGCAAATAGACTTTCAAGTTATCTTTCTTTCCCATTATCTCCCCCCCTTTAGTTGCATCCAACAGGAGTTGAACCCGTGAATTCGCCAATTATGAGTTGGGTGCTTTAACCGCTCAGCCATGGATGCCAACCAGAATTAGTATAATACAGTCGACGAAGCAATGTCAAGGAACGAAAAAAGTTGCAATTTGCCTCTCCCGCCCAGCGTGTGTGCCTACCAACTCAACAAGTAGTTTGAGTTGTTGAAAGGATTCCGTTGAGAAATGAAGAAGGACAAACAAGCGAGAAAGAATTCGAGACGAAACTGCTGGTGGGTAATCTAACCAAATGATGAGGGATTCCTCGAGAAGTTAACAATTAGTCCTCATATTGAATGATTATGAATTATTCAAGGAAGAATGGATTTGAGACATACACGAGGAAGGTTCCGGGAGCAATATCAGTTGTGAATCTCTTATGAACCAAGAGCCGTGTGAAGTAAGAATTTCATGCACGGTTCTGAATGAGCGGAAAGATCGGAAATCTTCTTTTCGACTCTGACTCTCCTATACCAGTCGTTGCTTTTCTCCCTGTTACCTCTAAAGTAGCAGCTCCGGCTTTATTTACGCGACTCTTCGGTCTAATTTTTCCACATTTCCCTAATGAGTGGCATATGGTGGTAGGATTATTAGCTGCCTCTAGCATGATATTAGGAAATCTAATTGCCGTTACTCAAATAAGCATGAAACGTATGCTAGCTTATCCCTCTATAAGCCAAATTGGATATATTATGATTGGGGTACTTGCTGCAGACCCGGAGAACGGTTACGCAAGTATGATAACTTATACGTTTATTTATATACTCATGAATCTGGGAACTTTTGCTCGTATCACCTCATTCGGTTTACGAACCGGAACTGATAATATTAGGGATTACGCGGGATTATACATGAAGGATCCTGTTCTAACATTCTCTCCGGTTTTACGTTCACCATCCCTAGGGGGTATCCCTCCACCATCCGGTTTTTTTGGTAAACTCTATCTCTTTTGGCATGGATGGAAAGCTGGTTCGTACCCATCAGTTCTGGTAGCGCTCGTCACAAGTGTCATTTCTATCTACTATTATCTCAAAATAATTAAATTAATGTTCACTGGGAAGAATGGGAGGAGCGATGTATCCACAACTTATATACGAAATTCATTAGTTTCTCCATCAATTTCAAAAAGTTCTATTGAAATAGCTATGATCATTCGTGCACTAGCATCAATCCTATCGGGTATATTAATAGATCCCATTATCGGGATCACACGGAATACTTTATTCCAGACCCACTTCTTGTGACGCGAACTCTTTTTTTTTTCGAATGATTTTTATTAGAAGCCGGTTCTGCTGTCCCAACTAGTCTGTCTCTGCAACTTACGAAATAGTTATATCTTCTTCGGTAATTGATCCTGACATTCTCCTATCTAGCTTGTATTTGTCCTTTCGCACCCGGAATGACTTGCTAGGAAAATGATCACCCGTCTACTCCGGAGGAGATATAAGTATTTTCGCGCGATGCACAGCTGGGGTTGGGCAGTGACGACCCATGCTGCTACATCCAAGTGTTTAGGCGGAAGGAGAATGCCTATCTTTTCTGCATCTTCATATGTTATTATTTTATTGATACTGAAAAAAAGATTTGCTTACGAGGCAGGCGTGGGCTTGTCAGGTCGTGAGAAAAGAAACTTTCTGTAGGAAGAGGGAATCAACCACCCCTTTAGGGATGATTGATTGCGGGCGGGAATAGATTTGAACCCTCCTCGGCCGTCGTCAGTATGAAGTGGAACCTTACCACTCCATGAAAAAGCAATGAGTAATGAAAAAGGTCCAGGTACCTCGTCTAAACCTGACCCGAGTGGAGTCTCCCAGTAAGTAAATTTGGTAAAAGAGAGATGAAAATTCGGTTCAGCAGTTGACAGGTATATAGATATACTCGTATAATAGGATTGGTGAGCGTAACTCCACTGCGTTTCCCTGCTTCGAAAGAAGGGTAGGCATACTAGACTCAAAATGTAGTACCGCATAGTACGGAGGTTCGAATCCTACGCGAGGCGTCCAGAGTTCTCGCATTTCTGGAAGAAGTCCCTCGACTTCTCGCTTCTCACCAATGGAACCCAAAATTTTTACTTGGTCGACTTCCATGCCTGTCTCCTCGAGTGAAGCAGCACCGGAAATGCCTCTTCGACTCGAGAGACGAGTGGGTCCTATTGCAAAGATATGTTAGGTAGTAAGTCCCACCTTTTTTTGTCTTTCCGAACCAAGACTGGGACGGCAAATCCTAACATCCGAAAGTGTTGGAGCGAGACCCGAAACTCAAGGGATAGTCTTACAGATATAGGAGATAGAAAAAAAAGAGAGAGAAAGAAGAAACAGAAAAGGACGACTGAGATATGGACGTGATTCCTCTAAAAAATTCGAATGTCAAAAAATTTGAATGTAAATGAGATGAACCCAAAATCTTAGTAGTTGGTTGCTTGGTGTCTCATCAAACACACGGGGGGGGGGGGGGTGGGACTCAAAATTCCACCATCCCTTCCTTGTTTCCAAAGGACTCCAAATCCTTCGAATGGGACTCAAAATCCCATCCATAAGCCAAGTATCTGGTTAGATACCCCATACTTGGAGTTTTCATTTCAACTTTTAGAATACTAAATTATCGACCGAGCAATAGATGAATAAAATTCTTCGATAGCTATCTTCGGTGTAGCTCCCAAAAATACACGCCGACTCCTCCCGAGACAAAATACAAGATCTCAAGATAGAAGGGAGATTTCATCTGGAGATGATTGATTGCGGGCGAGGAGGGATTCGAACCCCCG